AAGACTACGCCTAGTGATTAGGTAATCTTCACTACCCGAACCACATTTTGCAGCGTTTAATTCAGTGTAGTCTTTGTGTAACTGCATCTTTTGTTTTAAATAAGTGGTTCAACCCATAGGAATAGGCAACAGATATGAAAAGGACTACATAAACCAAGCATTATATTTAATGCTTATACGAAAAACTGTTATTATTTCAATATTTTTTTAATTTTTATGGGTGCTTAGCATATAATACTTCTTGCATGCTTACAAATCTAAGCCTCGATAAAAACTAAATAAAAAGTTTCTAGCCTAATAGTTATAAATGTGTTTGTTGGCTTAATTAAACCATTCTATTGTAAATTAATTTTACCTTACTTATACTAATAGCAATAATAACAATTAACCATTTTCATACATATTAATTATTTTATTTTTTTGCTATTATCTGGTTTTACACTTATAATTAAATTTTGTACTATTAACAATATAAATTATATAGCAACAAGATATAATAACTCACTCATTTATTATAATAATAACATAATACTATGTACTACTTGGTTATTAACTTTAACAACTTAATGAATATGCTATAGCAAAACTATGTAATTATAGTTTTTATTAATTTATTTGGCTGATATTGCGTTATACTTCGTACACAAAAAAAAGATACTAATATATTTACATATAATATTTTTACATATAACATTAATAACCAATAAGCATAATAGATTGTAGAGCAGCGATAATGTTTTTTATATATAAGGGATAGGTGATTTGAACACCTAACCTTTCGTGTGTAAAACGATTGCTCTACCATTGAGCTAATCCCTTTTTTATTTTTGTTACTGTTTGTTTTATTGAAAGCCATCAAAAAAATCTGACAATGTATGCACTTTAAAATTTTCTAAGGTTTTTTAGAAATTTATTATAAATAGATATTAGGCAATAATATATATGGGTCTTTTAGCTCGCTACCTGGCTATACTCCTACCTCATTCAGCAAAGTTATGGGAAACCTATTACATCTCTTTAACACTACTTGTTTTCTATCTAGCAGTTACTTTATAAAAAAAAAATTCAGGACTTTTGAATGATATCTCTTGACCATATATAGTAGAACCATGTCAATCAAATTGTCTATAACAATGTTTATAATAAATCTATCTTTTTAGATGACTACAAATAGTTTTCTGTCAAGAAATAAACTTATCTTGATATTTAAAATGATCCCTTGCACAATAAGAATTTGTTAAAACGTCTTTCATAAAGACACATATTGCAATATTCTTTAATATAGTATGACATGAAATTAATTTTTTAGTGATAAGTTTGTTTAATCCGGTATCATATGTATTAATTTTGCAATAATAACAGAAGAGTTAAGACTTTTTATAAAAAAGAGACTACTATGTACAGGTAAGCTAATAGATAATATAAACTTATATTAATCTTAATCAAAGGTTATTGTAAGTAGAACAAACGTTATTAACAATAATAAACCAATGTCTCTACTAGATATATAAGGTACTAATATATATATAATTAAACCAACTAATATATATAAGGCATAAGAGGTAATAATACCAGTATTTAAACTGCTTATGCCTTTGCTTAATTTGAGTAGTCCTATTTCTAAGCCATATGGTCCCAATAATTCTACTGAACCCTTATCCAAAACTTTAGTAGTTTGTCCACCCAAATTAAGTATAAAACGAGTAATATATTTGTTATAAAAAAGCTCGATCATAAAACGTTGATTAAAAAAACTAAAAATATTATAACCTAGTCTAGTAAACTTAAACTTAATAAGTAAACTAAATAGGTATTCAGATAATATTAATGATACTGTACTTAATATAACCGTTAATAATAAGGGCAATAGTTTAAAAAAACTAGGAACAGCAAATTCAGTTTCTAACATAATTTCATGTAAAGGATGTATAAATAAACTGTTGTCTGCATAAAAATTAGAAGCTAATCCTATAAATATATCCTTAGTTATATAACCGAAAAATATAGAAAAAACTGCCAATATAATTAAGGGTAAGCTCATAAACATATCACCTTCATGTGCTTTTTTATAATTAGCTAAAGGCCCATTAGGATTAGTTATAAATGTTAGATATAAAACTTTAACTGAATATAAGGTAGTAAACATAGCACCAATAGTTGCTATAAAATACACAGCAATACTAGAAAATTGGTATTGTCCATATGCAGACTCAAGTATAAAATCTTTAGAATAAAAACCAGTCATAAAAGGAAAAGCCACTAAACTAAGAGAAGCTATTAGCATAACTGAATAAGTTAAAGGTAAAAATCTTATTAAACCACCATATTTCCTAAAGTCTTGGTTATCAGTTACAGCATGTATTACAGCACCTGCTCCTAAAAACAAAAGTCCTTTATAAAAGGCATGGTTAACTAAGTGAAACAGAGCAACATTATATGAAGACAAGCCTACTGCTATAACCATCATGCCTAATTGACTCATAGTAGAGTAAGCTATAACCTTTTTTATATCTTGTTGGAATAAACCTATTAGAGAACTAAACACAGTAGTAATGCTACCTATTCATAAACAAAGTATTAACACTGTTGAACTATACTCTATTAGAGGAGATGCTCGCATTAATAAATACACACCAGCTGTAACCATTGTAGCGGCATGAATCAAAGCAGAAACAGGTGTAGGACCTTCCATGGCAAGAGGTAACCATACATGAAGCCCAATTTGTGAACTTTTAGCCATAGCCCCTATTAATAAACAAATACCAATAATAGTAACAATATTTTCACTTATATTAGCGGCTAATGAAAATACGGCGGAGTAATCCAAGTTACCAAATGTTCATATAATAATAAACATACCTATGGTTAATAAACAATCACCGACTCTGTTAGTTAGAAAAGCAGACATGGAACTTTGGTTAGCTGCTATTCTAGTAAATCAAAAACTTACTAAAAGATAGGAACAAACTCCAACACCCTCTCATCCTACAAACATAAGTAAGAAATTATTAGCTGTAACTAGTATAATCATCATGAAAGTAAATAAACTTAAATAACTAAAAAATCTTTGGTTGTGAGGGTCATGACTCATGTAACCTATGGAATATATATGAACTAAAGAAGAAACAATTAAGACAGGTATTAGCATAGAAACTGTTAATGAGTCAAAGCTAAAACCTCATAATACATCAAGTGATTCTGAATCGACTCATTTGAATAATAGGATGGAAACAGGTATATTATTTAAACCTACCTCAAAAAAACTAAATAACGCTAACAATGTTGTTACTACTACACACGTACATGTAATTATATGTGCTCCGCTAACCCCTACTTTTCTACCAAAAAACCCGGAAACTATTGAACCTAATAAAGGTAAGATAATTATGGCTAAATACATTATTTATGTTCTATTGCTATGCTTCCTCTTAATCTGTAAAAAGCTACTAATATACCCAGACCTATTGCTGACTCTGCTCCGGCTATTGCTATTACATAGATAGCATATGTTTGTCCTAATATATCATCAAAGCTAAGTGAGCTTACCAGTATTAAAAATGTAATAGCTAAAAGCATTATTTCTATGGATATAAGCATTAAAATTATATTTTTTCTATTTAAAACAAAACCTAATATACCTATTAAAAATAATATTAGAGATAAATTCATTATTATATAGTATTACAAATAAAAATGTAAGTTTATAAATAAACACCTGTTTTACAAGCATTACTTAGGTGCATGTTTTATACCGAGAGTATGCACATACATGTGCATACACAAGGCATCCTTTTTTTGGTTTTGTTAAAATAAATAAAACCAAAACATTATACTTCGTAATGTTTCATTGCGAAATAAGGGATGAAAAGCACGTTAGTAACACCATAAGTTAACCAAAATCAACTTCCGATACTACTAGAATGCTTACGTCATAATGATTGTTTAATACTGTATAGTTATGTGTGATCATTTTATAGCTATGGGTCGGTCTTTTGCTATAGAGCATAACATGGCCCTGACAATATCGCTTACAATAATCTGTAATACAAGGATCTTAATCGCCACAATTTGAATAACATAAGTAAGAAGCATTACAACCTGATAGAAACGGCCGAAGTGTACGAGCAGCAAGAGCATGAGCAGGGTCAGCAGCCCGATCAGTAAAACGGTTTGCCAACCAAAACCATATTGTGCCAGTCTAAATCAAAATATGCAAGCCCACGATGTGTAAGTTCAAGTCCAGGCTCTCCTTATCCAGGCTCTCCATCTCCAGCTTCTATGTTTCCGATCTCTACGCTTACAACCTCTTCCCTGGCTCTGCCACACAAACCTCTACGTTTCCAATCTCTTTCCCAGCTTTGCTACACAAACCCCTGGCTTTCCAATTTCTTCCCCGGCTCTGCTACACAAACCCCTGGCTTTCCAATCTCTTCCCCGGCTCTGCCACACAAATCTCTATGTTTCCAATCTCTCCCCAGGCTCTTTCAGCCCATGGTCTGCTTGTCCAAGCTCTCCTAGCCCAAGCTCTCCTAGTCCAAGCTCTCCTAGTACAAACTCTGCAAGTCCAAGCTATGCAAGCCTCCGTAGACCCAATGGACCCAATCCAAGGTCTGCAAATCCAAGTCCAGGGTTTGCAAGATCCTATCCTTCAATAAAATGGTCCGCAGATTTCGCTTCCATATGAACTGCAAAGACATCTTTCAAATAAACTACAAAGACATCTTTCAAATAAACTGCAAAGACATTATTCATATGAACTGCAAAGACATTTTTCAAATGACCAAAATGAGCAGCTTTAATATGAGCATGAGAAAAATCTATATGACCACAACCTAAAAAATAAGGCCAGGTCATAAGCAAAATTTAATTGTTTTTGTTTTTCTCTACACACTAATAAACACAAGGTGTTACCTCCACTAACACATAAGCAGAAATATAAACACAAGGTATTACGCCCCTACCCCGCGTAATACAGTGACAACAGCCATATATTTTGCCTCCCTTTCTTGATAATCTTATATGGCAACAACCCGATATGTAAGGCTAAGGTTCAAAAGGCTAGTTAATTAAAGAGAAATAAAACATATACCTGGCATTCTAATGACGTTTTACTAGTATACACCATGCATGCTTAATCAACATCACAATCATGGTTTATAGGTCACTTATTAGTTTTTTTCTTCATTGTTTCTATTATAGATTATTGTATTTGTTTATTTATAAATATATTAATTTATTATAGCATATATTTATTTTGATTTTCTAAACTTATCCGCAAGGTCTTTGGTAATAGGCACTCTGTATCACAGTGGTTCATCAGTATTACCATATTTACCGTCAAAGAATTTGTCATATGTATCGCGATGATTATGCTTTAAAAAATCTAAGAAGTATTTCTTTTGATCTGGAGTAAACATATGGCGACTAAAGGCCCTATTACCTTTTTTCCGTTCATCGTCTATAACATTCCCCATATTACCAATATAAGGTTGGTTTGGACCTTGAGGTTTATACTCGTGTTTTTGGTTATTAGGATCATCTATAAGCATATGTCCATGATCTCTACCTGCCTTCAAAGCACCACGTAAACCTTTTGACTCAGGGTCTCGATCAGCAAACCGGTTGTTAGCGCCTCCAGCAGCAGGTGGGTTACTAGCAGCAGGTGGGTTGTTAGCACCCGTTGGGTTAGCGCCTCCAGCAGCAGGTGGGTTGTTAGCACGCGTACGAGGTTCAGTATCCGCAGGGTCGATAATATCAGATATACTAATCGCATGACGACCAGTACCACTGCTTGAACCGTGACCAGCACAGTGTAAGGTATGGAAACCCATCTCAGATATAACTGCGCGAACAAAAGGTATAAATACGCTCATTAAAGCATAGTATGTTAAAGATACTATATTAAAAATTTCTGTGAAAACATTCACATCAAAATAAACTAAAATAATATACCTGCTAATAAAACCTGTAAAGAATATTATTATAGAACTATACATAAAATTTTTTGTCCAAATAGTATCCCTTGTTCGTATTATAAAGGCTCATAATCTGTTAGATTTAAGTGGAAGCAATCCACTTTGTACAGGCAGACTTACGAAAGCAAGAGGTTTAGGTGGGCTATTTAATGCTCACTCTAAGGAACCAAATCATCTAATGATAAGAGCTTGTAATGCATCAGAAAAATAGCTAGGCATAGATCAAACATAACCTGATACAGGTTTACCTTTTGTCAATTGTATATATAATGCGTGCAAAAGACCATAGTATCCCACTACATTGGGGCCTAATCCTTTTTGCATGCTTGCCATAGTTTTTCTTTCAGCAATCGTAACAAATGCTACAGTTAATAAAACGGGAACAGTTACTATTAAAACTTCTACAATAGAAATCAGTAAGGGTAAATATAACATAATGTAAACTAAAGTGTATAATTTTTTATTGATTGATTTGCATAACTTCGTAAGTATGTTTTACTTCATAATGCTGTCTACATGGTAAAACTAAATACCTGCATAGCTTCTGACCTGCTAAATGAAATTAAGCTATATGGTGTAGTGCTCACAAAATTATGCTGCGCTACTTCGTAAGCAATCACACTATTATATAGTGCAGCTTTAAAGGTTAGTAGCAATTTTAGTAGTATAATGTATCAGTTAGAAACTAGATATAATAACCCATTGTACTTTTTATGTTTGCTTACATAATATAAGTTTACTTTCACAGGCAGTATGAAGAAAAAAGTATATGCTTTATTAAAAAATTAGGTTAACAATAAAACGAATTTTCGTATTAGTTTTAATAAATAGCCGGTAATGTAGTTTTAGCCGGATTAGGTATTATGCTTACTTTATATAAGCGAACTATCAAACATCAACTACATTTATGGCATATGTATACATTTATTAGAAATGTATAACATAGAAAATGTACAAATTATTAATTATTATTATATAAACGTAAAAGGGACAAAATTTTTATCTAATATTACAACACATGATGGATAACTTCGTAAGCACGCCAAAATTTAATAATATTTTTCTCTACCTGGAAGATTAAGATGGGGTAATCTAGACGAAATATATCGAATTATTATAGGGGGGGGTTCGTATTAGGCTTCGTATATTTATATAGCTTTTAGCCTGTATGATATATCTGTTACCCGCCTTTATAATAGATCTGCTAGCCGTTTGATTGATGGATTTGCTGCTACGCACCCATTTGATACCATAAATGCATATTTAGAATTAGCAGATCAACCTGCTAATAATATACCATATTTATTTATCATAAAATTGTTATTTATATACCCTTATATCTACAAGTAAATATACTTTTATATGATTTAATATCCTTATTGTGAAAGCTTAAATAAATATTGCTTGATTATTATATCTATTTAATTAAATACACATAAATCTAAAAATCGCATAAGTATTTATATAAATGCGTATATCATAATAAGGTAAAGTATAAAGCGTCCACCGTAACACAGGGCTGCGCAGCAATTGTAACAACAATTTATTAAAAATTGGAGAACTAATATATATCCATTAGTCATATATTTTGCATTGTAATGCATGCAAGTACTAAAAAACAAAGAATAATGACTACAGTAATTTAATTATTAGATTGTATACTGATAATAAGCATATGTAGACACATATTCACAAGGTACTACGCCCCATGCCCGCGTAATACAGTGACAACAGCCATATATTTTGCCTCCTTTTCTTGATAATCTTATATGGCAACAACCCGTTATGTAAGGCTAAGGTACAAAAGGCTAGTTAATTATGTAAATATTCATACTAATAAACAATTTTGTTGGTATAATACCATATAGCTTAAGATATGACCATTACAGTATTTTAACAATTATATAGTAAATTTTAATATATATGCAACAGGCATAAAATCTTATCATTAATTTACCTTTATACTTATGCTTATATATTATTATTTTTTTTATGGTTAACTTTTTGCTTTGCAACCATTTTTGGCGTTGGTGTCCAAATTGGTATAGTTTTACTATCCCAGTATTGATATCAATAGCTTTGTTAATGCTAAGAAGAGTCATCTTAATATTCCGTGTCACTACCTACATAGTAAACATCGTTTATTTTATTACCTTTTTAATGTTAAATTTATAGGTTAAAATTTATAGGTTAAACTGTTTATTGCTATCGTTTAATATTTGTCTACTATCAATAGATAATGCTTTTTTCCCCAATTCAAAGGCAAAGCCTAAAGTTAAAGCTAAAAGAAATACTAACATAATAGTTAAGCCATAAACACCATTTGTATAAGCACTTACCAGATATGGATACACTAATAAAATTTCTAAATCAAACAGCAAAAATAACAAAGCAAATATGAAGAAAGATATACTAAATTGTGTTCTATTTTGTCCTAAGAATGAACTAAACCCACATTCAAATGCACTGTCTTTTTCCTGGTACGGGTTATGAGGAGCAAATACTAAATTTACAGCCAATAAAACAAAACTTAATAAAGGTATAAATAAAAAAAAAAAAGTTGTACTAGACATTTAAGGGTTAAACATTATAATTGCAAGTACACTTGATAATCTTATAAGTATATTAGTTACAAATATAAATAATAACAACATTAAAGTTAAAATAGAAATAATAATGGCTAAACAAGATGATAAAACTACATTATCTATTTTGAAATATATATCATTTGCATTATTGCTGGCATACTTCAGTAAAACACCATTTCCTAAAACATTAACGTATTCATATGTATTTAAGCCGTTACTTGTATATATTGTTTCAGGTTTACTGTGACATTGGATACTACCTTGTAAAGTTTTACCCGCGTATTTTTTATTTACCTTGTATTCATATACATCAAAAAACATTTGTTTAATTATATTTAAGTAATAAACAGCACCAATAACACTAGTTAATATGGCTACCAGAGTTAAAAATACATAGCCACTATCTAAGGCAGCAGACAATACCATCTGTTTTGCAAAAAAGCCAACAAGAGGTGGTATACCTATAAAAGAAAATAAAGTGATAGCTAAGCTTAAGGCTATTACAGGGTTAAGATCAAAATAACCCTTTAGTTGAGTAATAAGTTGTATAGGAGAGTTTTTACTATCTGGTAAATTGTTATATTCTATTTTACTAGTATCTTTATTTGTAAAGGGATACAAAGAAAATCCTATACTAACTAGCAGGACAAATGCATTTAAATTTGAAATAGAATACTGCATTAAATAAAAGATAAAGGCTTGAACAGATTCTAAACTGTTTATGCTTAGAGCTAAAAGTATAAAACCTAGATGTGATATAGTACTATATGCAAATAACCTTTTTATTCTAAATTGTGTTAAACCTAAAACAGCACCTATTATCAAAGATAAAAATGAACTAAATAATAAGCCAGAGGTTCATGTAAAATTAAAAACAAAATAAAAATTACTGGTGTAGTGTACTAATTCTAATAAAAAAATTAAGATAGAAATTTTAGGTATTATTGCAACGAAAGTTGTTACTATAGTAGGGATAGCATCGTATACATCTGGACTTCAAAAATGAAAAGGAGCTGCTGATATTTTAAATAAAAACCCTACCGACATAATTAAAAGAGAAATGTTTAAGTAAAAAGGTTTATATCAATCTAACATAGTACTTGCATACTCATTAGCTACGCTAGATAAGCCTGTTATTATATAATAACCATCTAGACTTGTTGTACCAGAATTTGCGTATAATAAGCTCGTGCCTAATAATATCAAACATGATGACAAACCACCCAATAAAAAGTATGTAAGACCTGCTGATGTAGATAATTCAGAGTTTCTATAAATTGTAGCAAGCAGATATAAGCCATAACTTTGTAGCTCTATACATAGAAAAATTGAAACAATGTCACTAGCTGAAACTAAAAAACTACCTCCTATTATTGTAAATAGTATTATTAAAGGATATTCTATTATCCTAAATTGTTGTCCCATTTTATTTATTAAATTTGTATCATAAATAAATCTAAAAGGAGAATATACAGAATTTATAGAATAAGGTAAAATATCAGTATATGCAGAATCCCTAAGTAAAAGATTTCTAGGATAAAAAGCAGTTAGTAGAAAAATAATTGCGCTTAGAAAGAAAAGAAAAAGATGAAAAACATGTGTAATAGGTGTAACATGCAATAGACCGCCATATAAACCCAAACCCTTGTCTAAAAAAGACATATTTAAGTTATTTGATGTTATGAAACAAGAGCATAATAAAATTATTATGGTTTCTCTGGAATAAAGAATAGATTTTTCTCGTCTAAACGTGACGGCATTAGATAATAACAATAATAATATAGAGAAAACAGCCATTGCTTTTGTAGGATTTAAACCTACCTATTTTTGTTGCAAAGCATTAACTTATAAAAACAGAAAAAAATTAAGATGTAACTATTAAAAGATATTAAAAGAAGACATGTTGACGGTTGTGTTTAGTAGACATAACAATATATTTATATATTTTAAATAAATGTAAGGTATTAATATGTATATTATTAGACCAATTAAAATATGAAATGCATAAAATGTAAGTACATAAACTAACAGAAAACTGCCCCTTTTGCCTCTGCTGATGCTTCATCTTTTTCAGCAGATGCTTTGAAACAGCAGAGAAAATAAGCAACAGCAGAATAAAACATGATAAAAGATGAAAATAACCGGGAGATAAACTCGAATTCCCATTTTTAATGCATGAAATTAACGTTTTAACCAGTTGAACTATCATTTTTTTTTTAATTTACTCTCTTAATCATGTACTTACTTTTAAACAACTTATCTTTATTTGTGTAATTTAATAATGTAGCATGATTTACTTTCAATTATTTGGCAAAATTGCGTATAAAACTTTAATTTTTAGTATCGTTTGTTTCAATATTTTTAAAGGTAACGATATGAGATGTGGACAGCAATTAGTTGGTTTTAGCTAAAGTAAATAATACTGCACCTCCTCTTGCTTTTCTCAAATTACACAAAGGTTTATCGCTCAACTTACGCGATTTAAATATTGTTTTTTCATAATGTTTGAAATGTAAACTAGATCCTGCTGTAGTTAATATGTTATATTCAGATTTAAAATAATCAATATTAATTTGCTCTCTTTTAATAACATCAGGTCTAGCACAAACTTCTAATATCTCCAGTTGGAAATTCTCATGCCCGTGAGCCAGTAGAGCATTGTAAATTTTACTTTTATATTTTGAGGTTATTTTAGCTAAGTATTTTAAATAAAAATAGTTGCGGAGTCGTGAGCTTAAGTTAACAGAGCTTCCTACGTAACATTTACCGTTTATTTTATTAACTCATCAATAGACTACACACCTTTGTTTATTGTTTTGTAATATTTTATTTTTATGACTTAACGCGTCATCGTATATTATAATATTATTTAAATCAGAATTTTGCTTTTTTTAGATTTGTCTCGAAATATTTCATATTTCGGCTTTTGAAATTTATATTGTTTAGTGTGTTTTTTATCATGAGCCAGAGGAGAAATTCGAATTCTCGTATTTAACGCATGAAATTAATGTTCTAACCATTTGAACTACTCGGGCTTTAAATATAGTATTACTAAACTTTTAGAAATGAAAGAAAAGCGCTTGTTTTGCTTTAATTTAATTTTTAGTTAGGTATTTTAACTAAGGGTGGATACCCTGACTTGAACAGGGAACTTACTGTTCCACATACAGTCATTCTACCATTGAATTATAACCACCTATAATAACGCATATACTATACTTGTGGTTTGCCTTTAAATTGTTACAGTAGGACGTTAGGCATGCTTAATTCTCTAAACATGTATCTTAAATACCTCAGTATAGTTTAAACCTAAAAAGCAATATTAATATTACTTAGTTTTATGTTGGAGTGGTTCGAACACTCAATAATAAATACCAAAAATTTATGACTTGCCTATTAGTCTACAACATATATTAACGTTAGTAAAGTATTATACTAGTAAAAAATAAAACAGTATTAAAAATTGCAATGTAAATAAAAAAAAAATATATATATAATATAGATCTAGATAAAAAGATATTACTAATATAAAATAATCATAATAAACTGTGTTTAGTAATTATTAGTTTCGATATTAAACATAACAACTGTTTAAGGTAAATCCGACTTGAACGGATAAGATATTAAAATCAAATAGTCCTAAACTACTCATGTCTACCAATTCCATCACTACCCTATTTTTAATATTCACTTAATTAAGTACAAAACTAATATATAATTAATCACATATATTATTGTTCACTGCTAATTGCTTATTTTAGGCAATGCAAGCACGTTTATTTATTTTTTAGCAAATAGTTAATTAATATTTTTATTTTTATTATTATTATTATACTTAACTTCCTAGTTACAGAAGCATAAAAAACAGCGATTTATTAGTTAAAGTTTAAATTAAAGCTAATAGTATAAAATTTGTAGTATTTAATATCAGTGTTTTGCTTAATACTTTACATAAAAACCGTAAAAAAGTTATTATGATTTTATATATTTAACTTTATATGTAATTTATCCTGACTATATTTTATCATATATATTTTTAATTATCTAAAGATTAAATGCCCAAGATAAGATTCGAACTTATAACCTAAACATCTTCAGAGTTCCGCTCAACCAGTTGAGCTTCTTAGGCTATATAACATATAATTTTACATGCCTATTTTTTTACACATATGCTATATAAAAGTTGTACGTTATAAACATACACAGATTACATAATGCTAAACATTATTAATAATTACACAATACAAAAAACTGTACCTTCTAAGTGATCACATTTTACAATAGGTCATATGTTATAAATAATTATATCTTATAAAGAGTTATCTTTTATAAGAAAATTATAAAACAAATAAGATAGTAAAAAAAAGGTAAAACTAGTTATAAGTTTAAAGTGCATTGTTTTCTATTAAATCTTGTTATATACACAGTGCCTGTAACACTTAAACACACAAGAAGTTATGCATGTTAAATTAAGCCTGTTTTATCTTTGATACAATACTTACAAACTTAAGCAAGCTTAATATATTAATAAATAGAAAAAACAAATAAAACCTTAAACTTACATTTATTGCATGTTGCCAACAGTTAAATAATAAGTAAAGTATAAATATGGAGATATCAGGAATTGAACCCGAAATGACGATATGCAACATAGATGTTTTACCAATTAAACTATATCCCCTTTAGCTATAACAATATATTTGACTTTAATATTACATATAAATATATTTTTATATGGTTTTAATAATAGTTAAATTATATCTGTGCTTTTATTAAATAAGTATCCAATAAATGACTTGAACAATGCTAGATCCTAAATTTTAAATTTGTTTTATAATTTTTGTTGTATAAACCATGGGCTAGCGATAATTTAATTAAAATAGCCAACCTAAGTAACTATCTTATTACTTTAGTCTAATTTTTTACTTTAGAGATACCTTTATTGTTAACACTTTTAGCAATATAAGATATATGCTCTTCATTTATAGAATCTGCAATTATTATGATAGATATAAATTATTTGGTCTCACCTAATTTAATGTATGTAATAATTACACTTTGTCATGCAGCAGTATTGACTGCTATTTTTTGTCCCTTCAATTTTGATACGTCCTATTATTAATGACTTCATAAGATCTTTAATAGTTTCAGTATGTTTTAAACCTGTCGGACCATAAGCAAACTTAAAGATCTTATAAACAGGTTTTAATAAAACTAAATAATATTGTTATTTTCTCAACAAAAAATTAAAGTACAATACTCAATAATATAAAAATTAAAGGCAGAGTAGTTGTACTTTAAAAGGGCTCTATATATAAAGCTTTTATCTTTAATAATTTTCTAAGTAGGACACGTTATAATAATTATTATATATACGCTTAATGTTATCAGCTGAAGCTATTTATAATTTACCTAAAATTTTATAAGTTAATAAGTAAGCTATTGCTTTTATTTGATTATCCTTTATACATTTTCTGAGTTTACGCATTTAAATAAGTTCTAGTTGGCTTAATTGATCCTATTGGTGACAATATGCGGTGGACAATTGTTAATTTGTTATCTATGAAATTATTATTGTTGCTATAAACAGTAGAAATATTGTACTTTAAATTGTTGTTATTCATGTATCCAAGAGACGACTTGAACGTCTACGATATCTAATCAGCAAAGCTTAAATTTGCACTGTCTACCAATTTCAGCACTTGGATTCACACATGTAATAAACATATGCAAATATAATTACTAATTTAGGGCCAGAATGATTTGAACACTCATCTAAACCGTTATGAGCAGCTTGCTTTACCAATTAAGCTATGGCCCTTTATAATTTATATAACTAGATATATCAAGGATAATTAACATCAATTCATCTATGTAATAATCATATAAAAGCAAATTCTTATGTTTTTGATATTATAGGATAAAAGGCGGATAAAGGAATCGCACCCTTATATACTGGTCATGAGCCGGTTATGTTACTGTTACATCAATCCGCATTTTTTCTAAATTCTGTACTTAGATAGGGATACTTAATATCCTCTATTTATTTTTTAATATCCTCTATTTATTATTTAATGTTTTCTATTTATTATTTAATGTTTTAACTAATATAACCCTAAAAAGTAAAACTCGGTAGCATTAATAAAAAAATAACGGAGTACTTATGAGGGTTTTTATGCATACCACGTTATAAGTATAAACTAATTACATTATATTAGCTTGAAGATACAGCGCAGGCTTAGCTTTACCGCAAAGTTAGGTATAACTTATTAATAATACGAACATGCAAGCCTAAAATAAAACTAATACTTAAGTAGAGAGCCCAGAAGGGAATCGAACCCTCGATAAATTGGTGAAAACAATATGTCTTTACCACTAGACTACTGGGCCTATGTATAAGACATAAGATTATTAATTCCTTTTTTATTACATTATATTAATTTGCTTGTATCATGTCGATACATAGTATCAGCAAGCAAATAAATGAAAATAAAAAAGAGCCCGGTGCAAGTATCGCACTTACTTCTACCGATTACAAAACGGTTGCATTACTTTTATGCTAACCAGGCTTTTTATCTGCATTAGACATGTTTTATTTTTTAGAGGCGTACAAAGTATGAGCACTACTTTTATATTTTACAGTCAATACACCCCAGTATAATTATTAATATCTATGTAAATAGTTAACAATATAGGTAATAAAAGTATTACGTGGTAAAATTTTTATATGGTGTTTTGTCATAATTATACTAATACTATTGATACCTTAGGCTGGAATATTTATTATTACCTCATTAACGTATAATGTGAAACCTGAAGCTATTACTAGCGATATCAACAAAGCAAAAATTAAGGCTGTTATCGCCAATAATAACTGATATCCTAATGTGAAGAAAGCGGTGCTTAATTATATAGATTATTATGTTGCATTTTTTGATTTTGTGTATGCATATTAGCCAAGTAATCTTAAGTATAAAGTATTAACGTGTCATGTTTAATACATTACTTGTAATATTTCGTAGATATATATCACTAAGTGGTATTTTATAAGCAAAAAATAAAAAAAAAACAAAAAAAAATGATCAGATACAGATATAAACGATAAGCGTATTATATAGTAAACTATAAAATTAGTACTTAATGCCTAAAAACATCACAATTCTTTAAGCTAAAGCCTATTAATAAAAACTAAAATTGTAGTATTAAACTACGTATATATGAGAATATCCTAAGGTATGTTTCGTGCCTATATGCATTCAGCACTTATCATTAACTAACGTAGCTTTCCTGCCGTGCCTTTTTACTAGACATATATTCTGTTTCAATTTATTACTGCCTAAATAAATATTACTTTAGTGAAAAGTAATTACCAGCATAAGCCATGGCACCTAGAATATTGCGTTCTTGGTTATAAACTCAGAGGCTATAACAAAATAAAGACAATATCTCTATCAGTTACAATAATATGGCAATACAAACAACAGGTAAACCATAGGTTAATATACCCAATTCCTCTCGTACAAGGGGCTATCCTTAATTTATTCCAACTTCCTCTAGAGGATAGAAACCATACTGTCTTACAACGTATTTAACCCAGCTCATGTAGCTCTTTAATCGACGAACAGTCGGACCCTTCATGACTCCTACATTCATGTGGATGAGCTAAGCCGACATCGAGGTGCCAAACCCCGCACTCAATTTGAACTCTCTGGCGGGATTAGCCTGTTATCCCTAGCGTAACTTTTTCAATAATCCAAGACCTTTCCTTTCTGCATCTTGTGATCATATGCCCTGCTTACGCAACTGAAAGACATGTAAGTCAAACAGTAAAGCAAGATTAAGCCGTTAAACTTGATAAGTAAAATAACTATCATATACTTAGTATATAAACATATACATATCTTTCGATCTAACACCTATTTAAGCCATGCTTAAGAAAACAATATGCCTAAGTTTTTGGATATTTAACTCGTAGATATCTTTAATACATTATGTAGACTAGTATACAACAAAAATCATTATGCATACTAACTAAAATATAATAGTTAGTAAAATTTTACCAATGCATGATTACATGCATAAGTAGTGACGTGGTTGCATATATTTATAAGCATACACACAATAAGCTAACAATAAAAAGTGATATTTATTTCTTTTTGGTTAACTAATCCCTTTTGTTGTTTTTATATTTATTTATTCATTTTTAGCCTTACTCCTTAAGCAGACATAACTTAGTATATAAGCTACAAGTATCATAAGTTAAACATCAATAAATAAGAAATATATAAAATATCAACAACTTATCAGTATACATTTGTATAAAAACATAACACAGCACATTATATTCTTTCTAATTATCTCAATATGCCACACTGGCACCTCATAATAATTTAATTACATCTATATTTAAATATAGTGAAAATCTTACCTAAATAAAAAAAAAGTTCCAACTTAAATGGATTTATAATTAAATTAGCGTTATATTATAATATAACACTTATTGCAAACTAAAAATATGAATTTATACTAATAAAAATTCACATTAAATTGCAAATAGCAATCTAAAAAAAAACGTCTTTGGATACTCCCAGGTACTCTTTATGGGATCTGTGCCCCGCATAAACTGCCACCTAGCAATTGTTCCTATCAAATCTTACAACCAGTAATGATATTTATTAACTTTACTGGCAATTTGCTTGTAAGGTTTATATAATATGATAAATGAAGTAAAGGTGTTTCAATTCTATATTAATTACCTTATACACTACAACTCATTATATCATATTCGGTAACTAGCAACAGTAAAGCTGCATAGGGTCTTCTCGTCCAACTAAAGGTAAACTGTATCTGCACAGTTATTCCAATTTCACCGAGCCAATCATAGAGACAGCTGTTGTATCGTTACATCATTCATGCAAGACCGCATTTAACGGCCAAGGTATTACGCTACCTTAGGACCCTTATAGGTAAGGCCGCCATTGAACGGGGTTTCCATCAAAGCCTAGCTTATTTGATTTAACTAAGCAAATTAGTTAACCAGCCGCCATCGGGCAGAGATCACACTCAATACATCGAATTTATTTCTTCGCAGCGTGCTTTGTTTTAATTAAACAGTCGTACAACACCATTCTATGCCTCCTCTTTCTTGCCTGATATTAATCAGAAGAAATGGTCCACCTTATCCCGAAGTTACGAGAGTCAATTTGCCGAGTTCCTTAATGATTGTTAGCTCGAACGCCTTCGTATTCTCTACTTGCTCACTTGTGTTAGTATTTAGGTACGGTATTATAGCGTAAGATTACAATATAATTTGTTTACTTTTTTTATATTACTTACGGAGCCTACAGTTTTCCAGAACATTTTTCACTTAATTTACTAAAAATATTAGTAAACAGGTTCCATTTTTCCTTTAAGAATAGATTATTAAAATAACAATTCAAGGGGAAAAGCGGAGTATCAGTTACTACGTAAATAAAAAACGTTAATTACTGTAAACTCTAGGTTTTCTCATCGTCTATACCATTAGGTAATTCGACATAACTCTTGACTATTTACATGTAGATCATAAACATATACTATATAGATAATCATGAGCTATGAAAAAATAAACTTAGAGGCCGTAACTTTAATAAATTCCATAAGCTTTAGGCGAGGATTTTACGACAATTATGTCCTAATGATCCTTTATCGTTACTCATGTCAGCATTATCACTTGGGCTTATTTAGTCTAGGGAATAATAAATTAAACTCTAGGCAAATTAATCCTTATAAAGGATTAAAAATGGCTACCCAATGTTCCGCTACCCCATATATACAATATATAATATACACATTAATATATATGGACAAGGTATCGGTATTTTGTTTAGATCCGTTAAATTTTCGGTGCTTTTATCCAAAAAATAGAAAACCAGTGCTCTGTTACGAGGTCTTCAAAAAATGGCCGCTTCTAAGCCTATTCCCTGGCCGATTAGGATAAATACTGCCTTAATTTCACTTAACAAAAATTTTGGAACCTTATTAACTCTTGTTCTGGGCTATTTCCCTTTAGACATACAACCTTATCGTACTATGTCCGATTATTCAATATACATATCTAGTCCTTCCGAGAACAAATACTCACTGATAGAGTCTTCACGACCCCCCAATGTCCACAAAAAGTATATTTTTATATATATATATTAGAAATTAGCCTGAAAAAGGCATACATGCGTGCATACTTACGTAGCGTCAACTAATATAAGCACACAAGCAAGCTGTAATTTTTTCATTAATATATAAATAAATACTAGTTGCATGAGATCACAATTCTGTACCTTCTGATATTCTATTTAAATTACCTACTTATATAGGTTTCGCAGAAAACCAGCTATCCTAGTCAGTATTGTCTTTCACTAACTTACCATGATTCCTCGGATATCTTTACAACGATAACCCGTTCGGACTTTTATAACCCTGATCATGGTAAGATCACTAGGATTCGGGTCTAATTTCGATACTACATCATTATATCATAATTGTTTTATCTTTGCATTATAGCTCGCATCGAATATTAACTTGCTGACCCATTATGCAAAAGGTACGCTCTCATTGTTTATTTAAATTATTTTTGAGCTGCTTATAAAATTACTATTTCAATCCTTTCCCTCACGGTACTAGTCACTATCGCTTATATATTATATTTAGTCTTAGAGGAAGGTTCCCCTTTCATTCAAACAGATATGCACTCCATTTTACTTTTTCCTTTCTGTACGTAACACCAGCTCGTTTAGTTTAACAAGCATGTGTCTTTTTCTTTTTTTTTATTATGATAATTACCTAAGCTTGTTTAGTATTACAAGCAAGCATTAAATTTTTTAAATAACAAAATGCTAGAGCAATCAAAAATAGAGAAAAAGAAAAAGACCAAATACAAAAACGAGACTTATTCTGTTTCATTCACATTACTTAAGAAATCTCTTTTGATTTTTTTTCCTGAAGTTATTAAGATATTTCAATTCACTTCGTTTTTTAGATATTTAATTTATTATTAGAATTATTATTTTGTTGGCCCTGTGGGCTCTATTTAATATATAGCTGTGATTCCATAACAATTTCTTTGTATACTTGTGTGCTGCGCAATATTTTATTTTTTCATACTTTTTGCTTTCATACTTTAAAATAAAGCGCAGCAAAATAATATTATCCATATCATCTGTATCATTACTGTATATTGTAAGTTTATTTTTTATATGTGTGCATGACTTGTTTAGAAAAGAAATTATGCGACAAATCAGCAACATTTGTGTAAATAAATTGACATCATATTAGTAAACAAAATATGATAAAACGATAATTACTATAAAACGATAATTAGTATAAAAAAAATAATTACTATATAAAATGAATGCACATAAATTCGGGTCATTATGATTCGAACATAAAAATTCCTCATCCCAAATGAGGCGCCCAACCTACCAGGCTCTAACCCGTATTGACATAGATACATATATAATAATCAATTATCATATAAATATATTATAATGGTATATAATAAATTATTTTTGTTATTTACGAAGTTATGTTATACAAAGCAGCCTATTTTTTATGATAAGGCATTGTTACAGAGAATATCCGATTCGAACGGATGTGGTCAAATGAACCGAATAAGTTTCAAGCTTATCACCTTAGACCACTCGGTCAATTCTCTTTTATTATATTAATATAGCACATGCACGGCTTGCCTCGGTGAAGACGATTCATACATATCATAAATTACAAGCATTATCTTTGATTCCTCAGCGAATTGAACGCCAAACCTACTCTTATCAAAAGTATACTTTACCTATTAAGTTAAGGAACCTTGTAATATGTAACAGTATATTGTATAAATGCTTATGCTTGAAAAAATAATTAAAATAAAGCAAAATTAATTGTTGTTATATAATTCGCCGATCTTGCATGCAAAACATGATAAACTGTACACACTTATTTTTTTAATAAGCATGCTTTATCCTAATTTGCCCAATACACTAAGTTTAATGCACGTTTTACTTCATTTATTACAATATTTTTCTTTATTTTCTTTTATTTTATTTGCATGTTATATGAGGAGTGTTTCACATAAACAATGTGAAACACCAGGAATAATGAGAGCAAATAATGAGGAAGTAGAAAACGCAGAATAAAAAACAATATTAGTAGCTAAAACTAGCACAGATTTATTGCTTACATGTCATAATTATATTATGTATAACAATAAGTATAAACGAAAAACAAAGGATAAAAATAAATAATATAGTAAACTATTCACACTAAATATCTATAGTGAAGCTTTAATAAGATAATATTCATCTAATAAAACAGGCGGGAAAAAGATGATTCGAACATCTAGGTGTTAATTACACAATATTTAGCAAATACATTGCCTTACCGTTGGCTATTTTCCCTTCACATATTGCTTCGAAATAAACACTAAGTATTATGCAATATAAGTATTATGCAATACATGTATTATGCAATATATGTATTATGCAATACATGTATTATGCAATATATGTATTATGCAATACATGTATTATGCAATATATGTATTATGCAATACATGTATTATGCAATATATGTATTAGTATAAATACGTACGAGTTAGACCGGCCTCGATCCGGTATCCACTTTCTCGACAAGAAAGGACTTTGCCTATTAAGTTACTAACCCTGTGTGTATTTTTGCTTTTTTTTCATTAGCTGCATACTTCTTTTTTTTAGGCATAACAAACTTTGTATAAGAAACTAAGCATTAATAAGACTTAATGTAATAAGCTTGTTTAACTGCTGATACTTTGTAAGCTTTGCATGAAAAATTAAACCTTAATTAAATCAATCTACCTAGCGATACTATAATGTGTATATCATGTAAGCAAAAGATAAATATAATAAAAATACACCGAATAATATTACGGCCAGTCGGTATCGAACCGACACACTTTGTTTGGAAGACAAATGGTCTACCATTAACCTATGCCCGTTATTAATATTTTTACATCTAGTAATATAAATTTGAAAACTAATGTCATGATATAATTACCCTTTATTTACCGCTAGATTTTTGTATATATACTATGTTAAATTAACAATTAGATATCTGAATTATATTCAAAATGGGTATTACGATCATACTAATAATATGGTTTATTATTTGTGTAAAATTTATATTTGTATATCTTGTTAAAAACAATTATGACCCTCAATAGTAAATGGATATAAACAAAATTAATCAAACTATATCAACGAAGTGCCAATAAAGTATGGAAGTCTCAAAACCCAAGTGATGATTTTCAGTAAAATGATAAGCTAGAAATCTTCATAAACCTACTGCAATAAAAGCAGTCCCAATCATAACATGTAAACCGTGAAAACCTGTACCAAAATAAAAACAAGAACCATATGTACTATCAGATAATGTAAATGAAGAAACTGTATACTCTAAGCCCTGTAAAGCAGTAAATATTATAGCTAATACTATTGTATAAAATATACCATGTAAGCCTCCTTTTCTGTTTCCTTGTATTAAACAATGATGAGCAAAAGTAATTGTAAAACCAGATGATAACAATATTACTGTATTAAGTAAAGGTAATTCAAAAGGGTTAACGGAATCTATACCTTTAGGTGGTCATTGGGATCCTATTTCTACAGCTGGTGATAAGGCACTATGAAAAAAAGTTCAAAATATCGCTAGGAAAAATAAAGCTTCACTTACTATAAAAAGACCCACACCCATGTTCAATCCTCTTTGTACTGCTAAAGTATGATTACCTAAATATGTTGCTTCACTGATAATATCTCTAAATCAAAATGACATAGAAAGTATTACAGATAATAAACCCAAAAACACGAAATCTTGTGCAGAAAAAAACCCATGCATAGTAAGTACACCTGATGTAGTAAGTACTAAAAGAGATATAGAAGTATATATAGGTCAAGGTGAAGGTGATACTAAGTGAAACGGATGAACCTGAAAACTGTTTCTTGTTTTATATAGCATGTTACATTATCAATTTTACTTGCGCATACTATGTTTTGCTCACATTTTATGCTTTATTTATTGCTAATTTTATATCATGTTTACATATGCCTTAATTCTTTTTTGCTTATAGCTCATAGTCCACATAGTTACATGAAATAAACTAAAAGTAAGGGACACGAAGTTAACCTAATAAATATGCACGCTTAACTTCGTAAAAAAGAGGAAGATATAAATAACACAAAGTGATGTTTTTTTTAGCTTACTTTGTCAAACGTGTCAGAAAGAATGCAACATAAATAACACAACAATCAGCTAATATATATTAAAATGATTATATCAAATAAGACCTGTGGGATTTGAACCCACGTATTAATGATTAAAAGTCATACATTCTACCAATTAAACTAAGGTCTCTATTTTTATTTATGTATTGTGAAAGTAGCTTATACTAGTCTCTATAATCAGATATTTTTTTGCAGGCCTGCACTTACTATGCATGGGGCAATGCTTTCTATGTTATTTTGATTTAGAGATATTATTATAAAAGTAACTTATCAAGCAATCAAAAAAAAGAAACATGACAATAAATGAAAGATAAGTGCTGATTATATATATGTGAGCAGTATAATAGACAGTATAATTAAAATGAGAACACAGGCCTACGTTGCTTTCACATATATCAATAAAAATATTATCATATTTTATTTATACAGCTTAATTATGGTGTTTAAACCATTATAAAACGAATTAATTTTTTTGCTTTATTGTTATAACAATAGCACCAACCATGGCCAACAGTAATATAATAGAAGTTATTATTAGTCATATAGAGTAACTAGTGTACATAATATTACCTATACTAGAAATATGAGCTGTTTCTGTCAAACTACCATCTCAAAATTTAGATGTTACATACAATATTTGCTTACTTTGGTTATTACTAAAAAAATTAAAAAACATAAATATGTACTCACTAGGCTTGGGGTTAAGATTTAAATCATTTAAATAAAACCTTAAATCATCTATAAAATCGCCTTTAAAGGTAGAAGCATTCATGGTTAGCATGTTAATAGGTAATATTTGATAAACAGAGTAATTAAAAGAGATAACAATAATCATTGCTAAAGGGATGCTACTACTCGTATCGTTTAAAAGTTCAGATATTCTAACATTAATTAACATTAATATAAATAAAAATAATATAGATACTGCCCCAACATAAACCAATAAGTAAGATAATCCTATAAAGTTTATACCTAATATAAACAGATAACAAGCTATACTCAAGAAAAGGCCTATTAAAAACAACACTGATACTATAGGGTTTTTGCTGATTATAACAAATATACCTGATAGTATAGATGCCCCTGAAATAATATTTAAAAACTCAGACTTATACCCGTTGGTGTAAGTTTCGTCTATAAGCAATAAACTAAACATAACATTGAGGCATATATATATATCTGTCTTAATATATAATAAAAACAATAATAACCATTGCATTATTATCGTACTTATTGTATATAAGAAATTGGTTATTAACTATACATATGTTTTCAAATAAACGAGACATGTGTAAGACTCGAACTTACAATCCTTGTGGCCGAAACACATCGCTTAACCAATTAAGCTAACATGCCTTATATGTATATATGCGTAAGATTTTTTATCTAAAAATACCTATATTTGTATATGCTTTTAAATTACTTTTATATACCAGTTTTATTTTTTTATCATATTACACACAATTTTTTTTCCTTGAGTGTTACAAACAAGGTAAATATTACTATGCTACAATAATAATGATAAGGGAAAACATAGAAAGATATATAAAAATAAATAAAAAAAAATATATAAAAATAAATAAAAAAATATATAAAAATAAATAAATAATAAAAATAATGCGAGGTTATAAGATGTGATTGCATAATTACGTAATCATCTAGACCTAGGTATGTAATAAATAAGCAATATTGATCTTGATCAATATATAGTTATATAATTAAAGGTATGTACACCACAAAGTTAGATTGTGGGCATGTACATTAAATTTTAATTTGTGGGCATGTACATTATAAATGTTGCCTATAAAAGCAAAGCCTTCAAAGTGAATTGAACACTTATCAAAATATTAACAGTATTTCGCTCTACCGTTGAGCTACAAAGGCTATTAAAGAAAAATAACTATTAAAACACAATGTATAAAATTTAAAGCATATATTTTAAGGTATAAAAATTAAAGCACAGGTTTTATAGTATAAAATTTAAAATTCGGATATAAAAAGGGTGTTTTATTTTTTTTATCTCATGTAATGCTACATGTAACTCATACATATTTTTAGGGTTTTCCCTTTTCAAATGAGAAAGGAAAAATAACAATTAAAGTTTTTATATTAAATATTATTGGTATAATCGAAAATAAACTTACTCAAGAACACTCGGACTCGAACTGAGAAAAAGAAGACTGAAGCTTCTCATTTTACCATTAAATTATATTCTTATTTTGCTTCACACAATGCAGGTTTTACGTTTATACCTTTATATTTTTATTTGTGGCTTATTCTAAATACTGTTAGCGCGTTATGAAAATTACAGCAAAAAAAGACTTTTCTTACATAGTAACATACTATAAGGACTCGTGTTTGATATATAAGGATATTTCCCTTTTTTATGATGCTTCGCGTTTCTATTTACTTTTTAATTAAGGAGTATGTAATGTAAAATAAGCAAATAATATAAAATATGCAAATAATATAAAATATGCAAATAATATAAAATATGCAAATAATATAAAATATGCAAGTAATATAAAATATAGTAATATAAAATATGCAAGTAATATGTAACAAAAAGCAAAATAAATAAAATCCAAAATAAAAAAAAATATATAGAAAAATATAGCAAAATAAAGATAAAGAATAAAAAAGTAAAAAAGGATAAGCATGCAAATGCTTATATGCAAGCGTACATAATACCAAGAGTTCCACATAAATCATAAATGGTTATAAAAGATTTTTACTAGACGTAAAAAGTTATAACAAAATAGGAAGGAAAGGAATTGAACCTTCGACAGCAAAAGCTATTGAGTTTACAGCTCAACCCGTTGTACCAGCATACGGAACCTTCCTTGTGTTTTTATAATAATTTTTGATATAATATACTAGTTAAAACACCATGTGTTTGCTTACTTATTTAATGTTAGTAATTATATGTAGTTACCTCTTTTACGATAAAAGTAAACATTTTGCAAAATTAAGCATATATGTGATAACTAATGTTTACTCTGTAGCAAACACACACAAAGAAATAAATAAAAACAACAAAAAAGCATATAATATTAGGGGTGTTATAAAAGAATAAAGTATGCTCATTAAACAACTATTAGTTTTATCTATATATGAGTTAAATAAATAGCTACTTAATAGGCATATTATATTCTTTCACAACCGGGAGGGGGAGGGGTGATTTTAATATACATAAATCCCGTGCAATTTCCACTACACGAACCGTATTTCGACTTAACACTAATCAAAGTCACGCATACGAAGACAACATGCCTAAGTTTTTGGACAAGATCGCCCAAAATTTAAATAAGCACTAGCCAAACTTATTGCACATACTTTTTTCAGCGCCTGACGAGTAGTTAGTACCTATCTGAGATTAAATTCACCGTGCCGTACTTATACACGATTACTAGTAATTCCTTTTTCACGCAGTCGAGTTACAGACTGCAATCCATTAAATGTTTATCCATTTTTGGAGGATTAGCTCAATTTCACAATTTCACATCCTTTTGTGAGGTTTATGTGGCACGTCTATAGCCCACAATATTTAGGCCATGATGACTTGTCTTAGTCCCTGTTATCATATCCAATATAGCGGGGAACTACTTTATATAAAAATAAAGTAAGGGTTTACGTTAATTTAATGGAACTAACCAAAATCTCACGACATTAACTGAAGACAGCCGTGCAACGCTTGTAAATATATTATCTTTTTTCATGCTCAGTCTCACAAACGAGACTTAAGCATCATTTTAATTATTTACATATATGTAAGTAAAAATCAATAAAAGATATATATAAATATTCAAATTGTGGTAAGGTTTTTTGCGTATCATCAAATTAAACAACATACTTCACTACTGGTTTCAGAAACGGTCTAATGATTTCAGTTCCAATGTTGCCAAATTACTCTTGAGGTGGAATGCTTACACTTTCATTTATAGAATAAATTGTATATCTAATCTATGACATTCATCATTTTCTGCTTTGACTACTGGGGTATCTAATCCTGTTCGCGACACAAAGCCTTCGTCCCTCAACGTCAGTTATCACATAAGGGGATGCTTTCACCTATACCTGTGCCATATATTCTCATACGAAAAAAGGTATAACAAAATTTCATCTCTACACCTGCAGTACTTTAATACCCCCTCATAAGTAACTCTAGCGAATTAGTCCCTACAATGGCTTTATTCGCTGTCTAGGTACCCTTTAAACCAATTAAAGATGAATAACACTAGTCTTTTACGTATTACCGCGACTGCTGGCACGTAATTTGGTCAAGACTTAGGTAAGCAATGTCATTATCAAAAATCTACCTAGAATTTTATTTGATATAATCAATTTTGCATCAACTATTTGTTGGTGCAATCAGCTATTGCTATACATTCTTCCAAATTGCTGGTTCAGCCGTTAGGCTATTGACCAATATTCCTCACTGCTGTGATAATAATCGTGGGATTTGTTCAGTCCCACTGTGATCGATCAACCTTTCAGTTTCGACTACGTGTATAAGGCTAGTTAAACCACTACTTTAACTACTACAACTACACGAGATACATGCTTCTAAGAGCGAAACCTTAGTTTCTTTATTATTATAAGGGATCTTTCTCCTTACTCCAAGGCAGTCACGTTATCTTATACTCACCTGTACACCACTGCTTCGCTCTTTTTTTTTATGAGCGAAGTCGTACGATTAGCATGTGTCAAGCATTTGGACAGCGTTCACTCAGAGCCATCATCAAACTCAACTTATTTTTGTTTATGTAAATGTTAATGCTTTTATTACATATGCATATTTTTCATTATAATTTTATAACTTATATTATCTCGTTCGTGTGATATATAATAATGTTTTACATACCACCATTACAGTATTTTAACAATTAGATAGTAAAATTTAATATATATAACAAACATAATATTTTATCATTAATTTAGCGTTATACATATATTTTTCGATTGTTGTTTTTTATGCTTAAAAAGTTAAGCATAAAAAAGAATAAATTCTGTTTGTTAGATTATCAAAAAATAAATGATAACTTAACTTTTAGGCATAATTACGGATACAAGTAAGCCGGTTCCTGTTGTTGTTTATTACTCTAAACAAAGGCTAGATTTGGGATTGATATTTCAACTATTTTTATACTAAACTAAGATAAATCTTATATAAAAAGTATATAATATATTTACTGTTAAAAACCAAAAATTTTATCTTTGCATCTTTTTTATGCATAAATGTAATTAGCTTTGGACTTCCCTATGCTATTAACCCTAAGATAGCATCAAACAATATGTATCACAATAAAATATTTGTTTGTTTTTTTATAAAAAAAACCATAAAACCTTGTTTAATTGCACAAAGAGAGTAGGAACAAATAGTTAAACAATGTATGTATATAGATATATATATATGCTTTGAACGTTAAGTATGCATTACCCCTGGTATCTAAACCTTGGTTTAATTACATAGGGAAGCAGAAACATATATATATATATATCAGTACCTTTAATTATAGTTTTGTTAAAAATATATATCAAAACCTTTAATTATAGTTTTGTTAAAAATATACGAGCTGTAAATAAACGAACGAATCTCGGTAAAATATATTTTGAAAACATATATATCATGAATGTAAGTAAAACAAAGGCAAATATAATTTGATTTAAGAAATAAAAAGGTACCAACTGTGGCATAAAAAAGATAAAAATTATAAGTTGGTGCTATCAGTATTGATTTCTACATCATTACTGATTTCTGCATCATAATCTAACTAAAGATAGGGTTAACTAAAGCAAAAAACTATACTATATTTATATATTCTCAAATTGATTTATTATTAAAGAAAAAGAATAAGCGCGCTAAAAGTATCAACAATCAGCAATAAGTTATACATAACGAAAATAAAGCACTTGATGTAACAGTGTTATAATTTTCTTCCCTATTACTGCCTTAATTATTACTTATAATATAATACGAAATTTTAAATTATAATTTTGCAACCGTAATAAAACAAGTTAATATCTCTTGACATTTTATTAGTATAGTATAATAAATTACGGTCCCTAGGTTATTTAACGTATAACTCTTAATTTATTGTATGCATATAAGCTATACATAGCTAACTTTTAAGACTAGATGTAATATTTTATATGTTTGTCCTAATCTAGTGTAAGTCCAAAGCATCTTTAATATATGAGGATGTTAATACTACAAACACTTGCGCTTGTATAAAAGCTATACCCAGTTCCAACCCTGAAAATGCTATAATGAAGGCTAAAGGTATTAAACCTACAAAAAAATAAACAAAACCTGAGTTCATAATATTATATGCAAACCCACTTAATATGTTGAGCAGCATATGCCCACTTAAAATATTAGCTGCTAATCTTAAACCTAGTGATACGTTTCTGGCTAAATACGAAATAAATTCTATTAATACTAATAAAGGTAAAAGACCCAGAGGACAGCCCGCAGGTACAAATAAAGAAAATAATTTTAAGCCATGTTTTCGAAAACCTAATATAGTTGCTCCTAACACTACTGTAAAACTAATAAAAAATGTTAGAATAAAATGAGAGGTCGATGCAAAACTATACGGAACCATACCTACTAGGTTGTTTATTAGTATAAATATAAATAATGTGTATATAAAAGGAAAGTAAACCTGTCCATACTTGGAGTTTATTTGGTTTATAACTATGCTATTAATAGTAGCATATATTGACTCTTGACTTATTGATCAGTGATTAGCTACTATTTTATCTTTATTAGTACCTAAGTAACTAAAAGCCAAAGCAATAACTGTAGCGGTTGTTAAATAAAGTCCTATATTGGTTACAAATAACCGTAAATAACCTAAAACAGGAGCATTTAAACCTATAAGATCTCTAATTTCAAACTGGTCAAGTGGACTATTAGCTGTATAGAGCATTTTTTCTCTTAGAGCTATGTGGAGTATTTCTTCTCTTAGAAAAGACATTATGACCCTGTCTCTTTCTAAATTTTGTTGGAAATTAATTAAACTTTTTGCTCCTAATATTGCTTGTTCTTCCAGGAGAGACACTAAATATACAATTTCAGCTGAAATAGTATAGTAAGAAAAATTTAGGTAATAATCGCATTTTGCTAAAATAAGTCATATATATATATTAAAATGTAAAAAAGACTAGAAGATGAGGCTTTATGTATAAAAGCTGCTCTATTGCTTCACTATGTAGTTGTTTTGCTGCCTTGGGACTAGCTTACATATTCATGTTTGTTGGTGCCAAGGCAGGCCTAAATTTTTTTAGCTAGGCTTGTATATATGGGCTAGTGGCAAGACATATATAAGCTGGTGGCAAGGTATCTGGGCTCAATATAATCTTTATAATTATACATCTATAAGCTGGTGGCACTAATAATTTATCATACCTCTTAATTATTAATTCACAGTATATTTAATAGTCTAAAGTCCAAAGCTAATTACATTTATGCATAAAAAGATGCTAAATTTTTATTTTTGGTCCCTTAAAGTAAATAAACTATTTATTTGCCTTTTATACTATAATTTTACAAATCGGATTATTGCCAAATAATATCCTTAGAAGAAGGAGACAAAATATATGGCTTTTGCCACTGCATACGCGTAATTGGAACGTAATACATTGTAAATATAGTGTTTATTTGTGAAAATAAATAAAAAATAGCCCAGTGCAAGTATCGCACTTACTTCTACCGATTACAAAACGGTTGCATTACTTTTATGCTAACCGGGCTTTTTACTAGTGTGTGGTTAAAAGCAAAAACTATTAAACTTGGTTACGACCTGGCCTTATTTTTTAGGTTGTGGTCATATAGATTTTTCTCATGCTCATATTAAAGCTGCTCATTTTGGTCATTTGAAAAATGTCTTTGCAGTTCATATGAATAATGTCTTTGCAGTTTATTTGAAAGATGTCTTTGTAGTTTATTTGAAAGATGTCTTTGCAGTTCATATGGAAGCGAAATCTGCGGACCATTTTATTGAAGGATAGGATCTTGCAAACCCTGGACTTGGATTTGCAGACCTTGGATTGGGTCCATTGGGTCTACGGAGGCTTGCATAGCTTGGACTTGCAGAGTTTGTACTAGGAGAGCTTGGACTAGGAGAGCTTGGGCTAGGAGAGCTTGGACAAGCAGACCATGGGCTGAAAGAGCCTGGGGAGAGATTGGAAACATAGAGATTTGTGTGGCAGAGCCGGGGAAGAGATTGGAAAGCCAGGGGTTTGTGTAGCAGAGCCGGGGAAGAAATTGGAAAGCCAGGGGTTTGTGTAGCAAAGCTGGGAAAGAGATTGGAAACGTAGAGGTTTGTGTGGCAGAGCCAGGGAAGAGGTTGTAAGCGTAGAGATCGGAAACATAGAAGCTGGAGATGGAGAGCCTGGATAAGGAGAGCCTGGACTTGAACTTACACATCGTGGGCTTGCATATTTTGATTTAGACTGGCACAATATGGTTTTGGTTGGCAAACCGTTTTACTGATCGGGCTGCTGACCCTGCTCATGCTCTTGCTGCTCGTACACTTCGGCCGTTTCTATCAGGTTGTAATGCTTCTTACTTATGTTATTCAAATTGTGGCGATTAAGATCCTTGTATTACAGATTATTGTAAGCGATATTGTCAGGGCCATGTTATGCTCTATAGCAAAAGACCGACCCATAGCTATAAAATGATCACACATAGCTATACAGTATTAAACAATCACTATCCTCCGCATTGAAACAATGCGAAGAATAATGATAGACTTGTCTATTTTATACGCTTACTTTAGGTTATTTTATTAACAGCATACATAAATTTTATGCTACATACAATAATAAAAATGCCATCATAAGAGCAAATAATCCTGTAGCTTCTGCAAAGGCAAAGCCTAATATAGCATAAGCAAACAACTGTCCTCTCAAGGCGGGGTTTCTAGCGACACCCAAGATTAATGCTCCAAAAACAACACCTATACCAACACCGGCACCAATTAAACCTGTTGTAGCCATACCTGTACCTAAAATTTTTGCCGCTTGTATCATGTTCAAATTACGTAATGTATTAATAGTATTAAAAAATATAGCCAAATAACTAATAAAAAGGGTTAAATCCCTATAAATGAAAATGCATATTTAACAATTAAAATTGTTAAAACTAACAATTAAGTTAAGCCAATAAACAGTAATAATAACTGTATAATATGATACCAATTAGATTTTAATACATGTATTTCCATACCTATACGATTTAATGCTTTTACATTTAGATACTAAAGATATCTTGCTGAGTATTAACACTAAAGTATACCTAGATATATATCAATAAGAAGTCTATGCACATATAGAAACACAAGGTACTACGCCCCAACCCCGCGTAACACAGTGACAACAGCCATATGTTATGCCTCCTTATATTAGTATTTAGTAAATATGACTAATTCTTAATAATGTATATGTTGTCATACACATTCTACAGTATATTGAAAATCACTAAATCAAATTTGCGTTTTATAAACCAAAAGATGCAAACCTACGTAGTACTGATAAAAACAAGTGTTTATGCCTTACTAAGGACTATTTATTAAAAAAATAAAAATTCCATCATTAAAAAGGTTTTGCTTTATATTAATTACTATATTTATAATTATACCCTAATTTTTTATTTACCTAACCATTCACATCTTTTTAAGAGATGTTAAGTTTTTTGCATGCAAAGCAATAAGTTAAGCATGCCTTATTATGAAATTACCCATTATAACTTATATTATCACGTTTGTGTGATATATAATAATGTTTTACATAACACCATTACAGTATTTTAACAATTATATTGAATGTTACACATTCCTTTCTTATTTCTCTTATTAGGGAGCATTAGACACACTACGAGTGTGTAACATCAAGTGTGTAACATCAAAAAAGTGCGAAAGGTTAGGAAAATTAGTAAATCATTAAATTTGGGAAAAAAGGGCATTAGCATATAACCGTATAATAATATATACATGTTTTATATAAAAAGATAGGATTAAAAACAAAAGAATTTTTTATCTAGATTATAATATCTATATGTGTTTAATATATAGTTTTAGCCGACGCTCTAGTTTCAATTTAGTATATAGCTTTTGCAAACATGCTAATAAAGTTTTGGTAAAAAGATAAGTTTAATTATTAAAACGTACAAATTATTAATTATCAAATAGATGAAAATTAAAGTAAATTCTTATCTAAGACTCGAATTTAGATCCAGATATTAGGAATATTCTGCTCTAGCTTTGAACTAATAAAAATATGAAAATTTTTATTTATTTATAGATAAAACGTTAATAGTGCAAACAAATATAAATTTGCTTTTAGATAATTTATTAGAGATATGGAGGAATCGAACCTCTTATATATGATCTGCAATCAAACCGCACTACCCTGTACAACATATCCCTTATTTTAATGTATATATGTCTTATATTAAAGTATAATCAGTTTTAATCTGTAAGTTTTAATTGTTATATGTACCCAACTACTGATATGCCTAAGTGTGATAGCATAACTTCGTGAGTATCCACATTAAGGCAAGCTAGTTATAGTAAATAAAGCAAAATTTATTGCATTTTAAAATAGTACAAGATAAGTAAAATATAATTACTAGTAAGTTAGTAAAAATTTAAAATAGAAAAATTGTATTGATGGAATATAAATTAGCAAGTAGCTAAAAAAGTGAATTCTTATCTAAGACTCGAACTTAGATACAAATATTAGAAGTATTCTGCTCTACCATTGAGCTAATAAGAATAATATTAATAGTGATTGTGTATATAAGTAATTGTGTATATAAGTAATTGTGTATATAAGTAATTGTGTATATAAGTAATTGTGTATATAAGTAAATTAAGTAGTGGTATACGACCTAATTGTTTTGCTAACATATATTACTGATACTTATTGCCTACGGAACATTAGTAGTGATGTAATTGCATAACTTAGTAGGCATGCGCACATATTGATTTTCCGTTAACACAACACGATCTTTTGTTAGGGTTTGTCTTTTTTATCTTAAAAAAGACAATGAGTGTAGCGAGTGCCTCGGATATAAGGTTGCAACAAATGTAACGCATGCTGCAAATGTAGCGCATGCTGCAAATGTAGCGCAAGCTGCAAATGTAATACATGCAGCATATGTAATACATGCAGCATATGTAGTACATGCAGTAAATGTAGCGCATCTAGGAAAAACAAAATAAAATTTGCAACTTATCAGCCATATCTTTATTGTTGCCGTAATCATGATACAAATTTTTCTATGGAAACCGATTCTATAACAACAGGCATAGAACTATGTAATATACCACAGATCTCCGAGCATTGTCCATAAAAAGTCCCTTCTCTACTTATAATAACAGATGTTTGGTTTAATCGCCCAGGATAAGCATCACATTTTAGACCTAATGCAGGACAAGCTAAAGAATGTATAACATCAGCCCCGGTTATAATGATTCTTATATGGGTATGTTCTGGTAAAATCAGCCTATTATCTACCTCCAACATTCTAAGCGTACCATCTTCTAAATCAGATTCTGGTATTAAATATGAATCGAACTCAATAAACTCATCATCACTGTTTAAAAAGTCAGGATACTGATAACTTCAATATCATTGATGTCCTTCCGCTAATATAGCCATAGCTGGATCAATTACTTCATCCATTAAATATAATAACTTAAAAGACGGGAAAGCGATTAAAATTAATACTAAAGCAGGACTAATAGTTCAGATCAACTCAATCAATGTACCATGACCTAAATATTTATATGAAATAGGTGATTCTGTATTAGTAAATTTTTTAACTATGATCAATAATAATCACCCTACTCCAAATAGTATTACCACTAGATAAAACAGTATATTATTATGTAATTCTACTAAACCTTCCATTTGCGGTGATGCACTATCTTGAAAATATATACCTCAGGGTCTAGGTGTATCATTTCGCAAAGAATTAAAAGCATCAGTCGCATTTCTTCTAATATCATCAAAGTCGGGGTTCGAAGTATCACCGGTATTCGAATAATTACCAGGGTTCGAAGTATCACCGGTATTATCCGTAATTACTACAACCGTGTCATCCACTCTTGAAGGTATATCTCCGTACGACTTATTGTTTCTATTGGGATTACCTGAATATAGGCCATCTGATCCATGAATATTACTATGACGAGGCGCAATCATTACACCAGTCAACGCAATCGCCACTTGCGAAGGAAGAGCTTTAGCTATATTTAAATAATGTGACAACGGCCTTCTAATATCATCTGATTTCAAAGATTCATCTTCATCTGATTCTAAATATAGTTCAGTCAATGTATTTTCAACTAAACTAATTAATGGTACTATAATTAAAAAATATGCAAAGTAAATAACTGTAGATATTTGTCCAAACTCTATAAATGGGGATTCCACATGTTTAGCACCTAGTTCCACCAATATTATAAAATTAGCTACAAATAAAAAAAAAGCTACTTTACTTAAGGGTTTAAATTGTATACCTCTAGATCTAGAAAGATCAATGAAGGGCATAATTAATAATATTAATATAGCAGAAAACATAGCAATTACACCTAGCAGTTTATTAGGTATAGATCTAAGTATAGCATAAAATGGTAAAAGATATCACTCAGGTACTATAGCAGAAGGAGTTTGCATTGCATTAGCCATCACATAATTTTCACTGTCTCCTAATTTATTAGGCATAAAAAATACAAATAGAGATAATACTAATATAAAGAGAAATATAGTAATTAAATCTTTAAAAACAAAATAAGGAGCGAATGCCAATCTATCATAACTAGCTGTAACACCCAAAGGGTTACCTGAACCTGCTTTCTCATGCAGTACAATCATATGCATTAATACTAAAGCAGCTAATATAAAAGGTAAAACAAAATGTAAGGCAAAAAATCTATTTAATGTAGCATTATTTACACTGAAACCACCTCAGATAAACTCAACTATATCTTGTCCGACTCATGGTATGGCGCTCATAAGACTAGTTATAACTGTTGCGCCTCATAAACTCATTTGACCATAGGGTAAAACATACATACTTACTTAGCATTTAAAATATAAAACTAAGCTAGAATAACTTTGAATTCGTATATTCTATTAGACATATTATGACTAAAAGTTCCGACTGTGCATTAAGCAGCATTTCAGCCACCCATTAGTGACCCAGTCTGTCGCGATTATTTAGATAACCGACGATCTTAAATTTTAATTATACTATCAATATAAACCATTTATAAACTATATTATTTTATTATACATAATATTTTACCAAAAAGCTTGTTTTTTCAATCCCACGCCTTAATTTATATCATGTGACATAATCTTATTATACCACTACATTATAATACTCTATATGATCATGCCACATGGTTACTTAACATCATCACGCCACATGATCATATGATATTATTAGCTCACATCAGAACGCCACATGATCACATCAGAACGCCACATGATCACATCATAACACCACATGATCACATCATCACACCACATGATCACATCATCACACCACATGATAATATGATATCATCAGCTCACGTCATTACACCACATCAACACGTCACATACTGACATCACATCCTTCATACAATGACATGAGTCACACCCTCCATGCAAGAACGATGTCACATCCTTCATGCAATGGCGTGGTCACACCCTCAAAACGGTGAGGTGAGTCACATTCTTCATGCAACACTGAGGTCACATCCTTCGTGTAATGACTCATATCCTTCATACGATTATTTATCTTACATCATTAATGCAATAACAAGTTACATCAATGATGCTATGACTCAATTATTTCTTACCGATTGGTTGATTCTTATATTATGATCACCGGTAATGATCTCATGGTCACCGGTTATGATCTCATGATCATCGATTATGATATCATGATCTCATGATCGCCCGTTATGATCTCATGATCACCCGTTATGAACTCATGATCACCCGTTATGAGCCTATGACCCACCTATTGGTTACAGATTTGTCAATCCTATCTTCATGATGATCGCTACCATTCTTACAAAATCTTGCTACCATAAAGTCTATATAAGTAGGAGTCTTTTCCTCATCTTAATCATCAAACCATTCCTTATCAAACCTCAACCTAACTCAGCCTTAATATTACTCTATCTCAACTTCAAAGCTTCATCATGTCTACTTATACCTCTAGTCTTGCACTCAAGGCAGCACTTCAAAGAATCCAAACACCTCCCGAAGCATACAACAAAAAAGGCACGTTTGCTTCAAAAAAATATGAACACCATGTCAGCACCTGGGCTTGCACAAAACTGAAAGAGATATTCTACGGCGGGAAATGGGCTATGACACCCGAACAAAAAGATTCGCATACCGGAAAAAAGCCAGATTTAGTGGTGGAAAAGGCAACCGAGAAGGCTGGAGGTAGCGTTGACTTGGAGATACATTTGGGTATGGAGTTGAAGAAAGGGGGTGAACGCATGGAAGATGCGTTGGAGCAGCTTAGTGAAGCTATCATTGAAACTGTCGATGAAAAGGGAAATGCAGACGAGTCTGCATTTGAGGTCTATGCAGTTGTACAATGTGGCCTCAAAATCGCCTTTTTCGAATACCATTCCGACCAGGGCAACTTGGACGAACAAAGAATTCCACACTTCCGAGGTTGTGTTTCCCTCACCCAAGATTACAAGATTAAAGGACAAGACGCATACGGAATTGAAGACAAATTCAGACCAAACGACTTGGAAAGGCTTTTTTTCAATGCCGATAAATTGAGAAAAGAGACTCCTACACGAAAAGACGCAAAGGACTATTCTACTCCATGTGTTTTTGACCTGATAAAGCATGAAAAAGAGGTTCATGCTGTTTTTCAGTACATGGAAAGCCATGTGCCAAGATCATCTTGGTAAGTTATCACTGTTTAACGTAAGGTATGTTTGGCTAACACATAAATTAGCTGATAAAATAAGCTATATTGTCTTATATAGTCTCTTGCATCCGCATAGCTTATTGAGACTTATTGTTATTTGGTCTTGTTTTATGTATTGGTAATAATATAAAAAGGCTAAAACAAGTAGCATAATGTCACGATTAAATTGATAGTTTTGATTTTAATTTTTACTTGCTAAAAATATGTATTACAAGTGTTTATAATTTATGATATTAATAATAAAAAATTCTTTGATCGTTTTCACTAACATTGCCAAAGAAATGATAACATTGTACATTTCTTCAATATCCCTGTCGGGTTATTCCACTTTATTTCCAGGACTTTAATTTGTCCAGGTTTATTAGTAAAATAAACATTAAATTTATACTTGTAACTAATAAACTATTTTTCTCTAAAGATTGCATAGAAATTTAAACTTGCGGGACTATGATCTAAATTAAACTTCATATTTAAATATACTTAACTATTCAACGTCTTTTTAATAACTTTTTTCTAGTTTTTAAAGCCCTTCTAATGGTTTTTTCATTACAATCTAAACATTTAGCTGCTTCTATAATGCTAGGATATTCGTCATATACTGTATAATCTAGATTATAAATTAACAAGGATTTAGATTTTTTTTTCATATTTAATTTAGCTTGTTCTGAATAAAAGGGTTTTTTTTATTTAAAGCACTTACTCTCATTATTTCTATTATTTCTTTACTAAATTTTTTATCTTTATTTAAATTATTAACATACGACGTTCTAAACTAAATTTAGATTTAATTTTTATCCTAGTTATTTAAGTATGTATATAACCAAAATTTGAACCAGCTTCTGTCAATATATTATAGTTAGGTAATAAAGATTTAAGATAAAAGTCTTCTAAATCTAATAATTCTTTATCATTTTATTTAGTTACTACTTTAGGGAATAATTCTAATATAATAAAAGAAAATTCGGATATCTTATACTTTTTTACTGCTGCTTTAACAATTTTACTGCCATGAAAATTAAACAAATGGTTAAAAAATCTAGTATACATTTTATTTGTAAAGGCGGACCCTACATAATAATGTAAAGTAACTTTAATATTAAATATATACCACTAAGGTTTGTAGTTTCTCATTTAATCTTTTTATTTGTAGAATCTAAATTTAAATTTTCATAACTATAAACCGGGTTTAATTTTTTTTTCTTTCAAAAAACCAATTAAAATTTGACTTTTTTCTTGTGTTGAATGATAACCTTCCATATTTAAAGATAATATTAAATTAGAATTATATCTTTTAGCCGTTAGGTTGAATTCATTAAGTTTTTTACTTGTATGAAGCAATAAATTATTACTATTATTATTATTATTGCTTCGTACAATATGAGTATTTAAATCATTTTGGGCTATGTTGATAACCCAGGAATGCTGTAGCCATCATTAAAATAAATATAACTGTACCAATAGTTCAAACTAAAGTTCTAGGAGCTTTATATGATCCATAGTATAGTCCTCTACCTATATGGAAATAAACTGTAAAGAAGAATGCGGAAGCTGTGTTTGAATGTAAGTATCGTATCAATCACCCATTGTTAACATCACGCATAATATGTTCTACTGAATCAAATGCTTCTAAAACATTAGAATTGTAATGCATTGCTAATGTTACTCCTGTGATTATTTGTATTACTAAACAAAAGGCTAATAAAGAACCAAAGTTTCATAAAAAACTTAAATTAGAAGGTTGCGATGAATCTATTAGATATGAATTAACCAATTTTAATAAAGGATGACTCTTGAATATTCTCATTTTCATTTATATATATATTATAACTTTATTTATAAAAATTAATGTGCCTACAAAACAAATAAGCTTATTGTAGGTTTTGTGATTTATTGCGAATTGTATATTAAAACGCAATCTATCTTATGATTTCTTGGAAACTGTGTATTAAAATGCAATCCATCTTATGATTTATTGCATGTTGTAAATTAAAACGAAATCTCTTTTATAAATATAATAGTAAATATTTTCATATCTATATGCTCGTAATGTGATTGCATAATTTTGTAAGCATCCCATCTACAAACATTTATTTTTCTTATATATATATTTATTTTTTGTTACTTAACTTATGGTATTTATGATATTTCTATCATACTTACGAAGTTATGCAATAAAAATAAATATGCCGTGAATTATATAACATACTTAACTGTATTTAAATCAGTTTTTGTTTTATGTGAGTTGTTTATGTCACATTTCCAGCTTTTACAAGGTGGCTCAGACTATTTCATCATCTTTAATTACTTTTTATATTTAACGCAAGGCAAGGTATGTACAAATGGCACAGTTGTAATTGCAATTGTAATTGCAATTGTAATTGTAATTATAATTGTAAACTCACATGTAAACATTACTCTTATTTTTTATTAACTTAAAAAGAAAAATAAAAGTAATATAATCAAATATTAGTAAGTACTAAAACCATCTTGTTTTAAAACATCAATCAATAAATGTGTTCTTAGGTGTAAATATATGTATTTATAAACATAATAAACATAAACAAGATATGACTATAAATAAGGTAAACATAAAAAAGATATATTGATGTTAATAATAAATATATACGTCAATCTAAAAAACTACTGATCCATACTTTCATACCGTAAGATCCAATACGTATGTAAGATTCAGATTTGGTATGCTGCAGGTTAGATTTTGCAAAACCTCTTAAAGTAACTGAAGATAAGCCTTTGTAAGAGGAATCCATATCTTTTATATTACCCGTATATCTTAGTTTAAAAACGGATTTAGCAGCAGTATTACGCTTAGTCAATCTTCCTGCTGCCTCAATTCTTATACCAGTTACGTCCACGTTTTTTATATTTTTAAACACTTTATTTTGTCTATCTTGTGTATAATGAGAAGATATTGAGTTTAACGACTCGGGAGCACAGATTGCTTGTTTTTGATTTTCCTTAAATATACCACTGCAAGTCTTATGAGTGTTGACAACCTGTTTAGACGTTTTATAATTTTTAAATTTATCCAGACCTCGACGAGTATGTACTGCTGATAATAGTGAATCTACTCCATCGTTATGTTTTAACACTGGTTGTACATGTAATAAGTCATTATAAGTATTAATCTTTAAGCTTTGCTTGTTATTGATGGTATTTACTCTCGAAGTTTGAGTATTATCACTGAAGGGTAGTTGTAAAATTTTATTGTTATTACTTGTTTTCAGGTTTAAGTCTTCAACTTTAGTAAAGCTCTCTGCTTTTAAGTTTTGCAATCTCTTTTCGCGAGTATATATGTCATTATATACGGCTAATTTATCCATATCTGGTACCGTAAATAACCACAAAGATTTATCTAAGACCTTAATTATATTATTTTTCCTATTTTTCAATTTTGTCAGCAATGTTTCTGAAAAAATATAACTATTAAGATATATATATTTAAGGTCAACAATATTAAACTGAATATTTTTATTGTAAATTTTTTTTACCACGTCTACCAAGGGCATAATGTACCTTTGGTCAAATTTAGACTTGTTAAAGTATATTAACTGTTTAATATAAACAGATAGTATTTCTTCGCGTAAACATTTAGTAGCGTAATTATTGTAAAAAGAATAAAACTTCTCATTAGATATAGACTTACCATATGATATATTAGCACTTATATCTTTGCATGTAAAATTATTGGCAGCTTTAGCTTGTGCAAGAGCGTCCATATTTAATGATATGTTACTTTTTTGCTTGTTTATTTTGGAGTTAAACACCAAGATATCTAAACCTTTATTTTTAATTGTTTTTAATTTAATGTTACTAGGTCAATCCTCCGTGTTAGATTGAAAAATTTTTTCTTTTAAAAAACTAGGTAAAAAAGTATCCATTACATCTAAAGAAGCGATCTTTTTTAATTTGTTAAGATAATATATTTTTTGTCTATTGTAAGTATATAAAGTAATAATTATTTGGTCATTTGTGTGTTTTAGTTGCGGTTTGCTAGTTAATATCTTGTTAATAGACAGCCTCCTAGCTTTAATACGCAAGCGACGAGATTTAATAGGATTTTCTAACTTGCGGCTGTAAAAATTAAAATAACTTTTTACTATTCTAAGCAGAATCTTATTAAGAGTAGGCAAAATTTTAGGTAGATTCGTAGTAAATGTATATATGCTATTAAACCATTCATTATTCAATGGAGAAAAGTGCCGTGGTTTACCTATGTAATTGTTCGCCTTACTTTTTCTCAATTTATTTGATAATTTATATTTTTTTGACGCTTTCTTGTCTAATATACGGCATGCATCAGTCAAATCCTGTACTTTATTTAGCAGTCGACCTTTATTCTCTGTATTATTATTTGCCATATTATAGTATATCGTATCCTTATTTTCCAATTCATCAAGTATCGTACTTTTAACATCTATTTTGTTCGGTATAGTACTACAAGCATATATTTTGTTCGGTATAGTACTACAAGCATCTATTTTGTTCGGTACCGCACTACAAGCATCTATTTTGTTCGGCATCCTCCTTTTGTTGACCATCTTATCATTTACCGAACTATAGTGCTTATTAAATAAGAGCAATCCTTTTCCTACTAATTGCCTCGTAACATAAAGCAGATTATTTTTATTTTTAAAATTATATATGATGTTCTTGTTAGAAATTGTCTTGGTATGTCTATTGTTGTTCATCATATTTTTCAATTAGCTCGTAATTATTTTTTATTTAAATTATATAATAACACGTATACTAATATATAAAATAGCTAATATATAATATAAAAAAGGACATCATTTTCATGTTTTATATACTATTATGTATAGCTTTACTATTATGTATAGCTTTACTATTATGTATAGCTTTACTATTATGTATAGCTCTGCTTGTATATTATATATTGCCCTTAAAACTAACCTTAAAGTTTTTCTTCTCAGTATTACATAACATGCATAACTTATAGTATGCAAGCTAGTATTGAAACATCAACACCAACATATATGGTAAAAATTAATACAAATGTAATGATTACTAGTTAAACAAATAAAGAGTAAAAATATGATATTCCAAAAAATATATAAAGTTTTTAAAGATGCCAAGCGTAGTTGGAAGGTTATAGTTAGCAATATTCACCTTCTAGTCGTTGAACGTTTTCACTATTTATATGATCTATATGCAATAAACATATATAAAGCTCTAATGAATTTCGCTTCAAATACACTTATAAAGAACAAGTATTCTTTGAAATTTGCTCAGTGTTTGCCAATGATTACTTAAACATTGGAGGACTAAAGTCAATCCGTTATTTTTATATTTTGTATTGCCTTGCAGAGTAATAAGCATATTTTGCTTCTGGCTTAGCATATTTCATGTAATGTTTAGGAAATATTTAGGAAATATTAGTAAGCCGCTATAAGTTAATATGCGTTAATATTTAACACATATTACAGTATTTTATTTATTTTAAAAAGCAACTAATACTCATGTTAATTTTTTATCACTTCTATGTAAAACGTAAAATATAAAGTATTTATAATACACTAGCTTATAATATAGGTTATCGTATAAAGTTAACAGGGTAAATAATGCCATAATAAATATATTATATAGTAGAAAATATTTAAACAGCAAGTATTCTATATGCAGCTTTGGATAGCTTACTAAATAGCAACATGCAGGCTTAGCTTAAACAGATGAACATCGTAAGTATGCTTAATAAACTAGAAATATAAGAAGCTAAGGATACCTATCTACGTAAATAAATGATGTTTCATGCTTATTTTTTTTTTATCATGCCTCTATGACCTGATTGCATAAATACGCAAACATGCAGACTGAGCCATTACATAAGTTAAGCGCACACAGCAAAGCTTAAAAAGATAAAATAAAACAACGCTAACTTTTGCATTTGCAGTTTAAAATATCAGCTACGACCATATTTAAGCTTAGGATAGCGCTTAAATAAATTAACGCTGCTCTTTACTATAAAAATACAAAGGATTTTTTACATATAAGTAGTATTTATGTATTTATGTGATATTTATGTATTTATACAATAAATCATGTAATATGTAAACCATATAGTTAATAAGTCTATAATTAATTGTTATAGAATATTACACACTATTTAATTAAAATTAAAGAAATCAAGCAATGTATAACATAGGTATTACGTAAGATCAGTAAATAGGAATGCGAGCCAACTAAACATCAGGTAAAAGTAATATGTATTATAAGAAAAAATGTGTAACACCAGGTTAAAGAGGAGTGTGAAGCATCAGGAAAAAAAACATGGAATAGTGAGGCATGAGGTAATAGGAGTGTGTAACATCAGGAGTATGAAGCATCAGCAAATAAAATCTTTACCATTAATAACTTAAGTGCTAATGTATAATATCTATACAAGTATACTATTTACTTATAGTATACAAGTATATTTTATATAACTATAAGTATGTACTGAGTAAAGCATATAAGTATATATGCAAAAATATATATTAAATAATAACAATAATACATATATATTAAAACTAAAAACTTGCTTAGGTTTGGAACATGCAGGGTGAGTAGATTAAAGTTGTCACAGAATAATGTAAACCATCTAATACGGGGGCGGGATATATACCTAAAACTAATGTAAATAAAACCAATGTTAATAAAATATAGAATTCACGTTTATTAAGATCAGTAACATTTACCTTGAAAAATTTAGAATATGGTCCAGCAAAAGCTATTCTGTTGAACATGTAAATGGTATAAGCAGCAGAAAATATAATAGATGAACTAGCTAAAACTCCCAATATTGTAGACTTTTGAAACGCTCCATATAATGATAAAAATTCACCTACAAAATTTAAGGTAAGAGGAACACCACAGTTACCCAAACATAGTATGAACAAAACAATAGAAAACAAGGGCATTAATTGGGCCATACCTCTATAATAAGTTATCAATCTAGTGGAAGATCTATCATATAGAACACCTCCTACACAAATAAATAGGCCAGAAGACACAAAGCCATGAGCTAAACCCAGTGTTATCCCTCCTTCTATACCTTGTATTGTATTACTAAATACACCTATAAGGTAAACTGCAGCATGCGATACAGACGAATATGCTATAAGCTCTTTTACATCTATTGTTCTTAATGTACTTATACTAGCATATATAATAGTAATAACACCAATTAAATATATGATATAAGTGTAATTTAAACAAGCTTTTGGTAATAAAGGTAACATTAATCTAAGTATACCATATAAGCTTAGTTTCAGAACTATTCCTGCTAAAATTATACTACCACTTAATGGTGATTCAACATGAGCTTTTAACAATCAAGTATTTAAAATAATTACTGGTGTTTTAACTGCAAAAGCTATAAATATACCACAAAATAAGAAAAATTGAGTATAATAGTTTAAATTAGTTTTATATAAAGCATCAAAATCAGTGGTTCCTATTATGGAAGACATTGTAACTATAGATAATAATAAAAATAAAGAACCCAAAAGTGTATATAAAAATAAGTAAAAACTAGCTCTTACCCTGTTGCTTGAACCAAAAGACCCTATCAATATGAACAAAGGAGGTAATATACTTTCAAAAAAAATGTAAAACAATAAAATATCTAGTACTAGAAACACGCACAATAGTAGTGTTTCCAACAACAATATTGTTATAAGAAACGATCTCAAGTTGTGGGATATAGATGTTCAATTCGATAACAATGCAATAGGCATTATTATTGTTGTTAACAAGACAAAATATATAGATAAACCATCTACACCTAAATAAAAACTAAAGGTATTTACTTCATGATATTCTTGTACAAATTGAAATTGATTGTTAGTGAAATCAAAAAATGCAAATAACACTAAAGATACAAATAAAGCTAATATTGATGTTTTCAATGCTGTAGATTTAAGGGAGATGTTCGTTCATGTAGATATGTATTTAACCATTGGCACATTAGGCTTTAACGTTTGTGGTTTGTTGACTGTTTTTACTTCTAAGTGTTCTGTCTGTGTTAGCGGTAGGGATTGATGGTCTAAGCCACTATTATAATTCACATCTGCATTCACACCTGCAAATGCAAGAGAAGAATCCCCAGATTTAAGCACTGCTTCCTTCACATTTGAATCTTCGTCCTTATCGCCAATAACAGCTTTAATATCTTCTTTATCGATATGATCACTAATAGCCTCAGGTTTCACATTGTGCATTAATGTGGTAATAATCAGTATTCCTAGCAAAGGTATTAATAGTATTAGTATAATTATCACGATACATACATCATATAAAAAATTTACCGCGTAATACTTTTATTACCTATATTGTTAATTATTTACATATATATTAATAATTATACTAGGGTGTATAGACGGTGTAATCATCAAACTATATGCTATAAAAGTAAAGTATGCGAAAAAAGTGTACGTAGTTTCAATATCATACTGTGGGGTTTCTATTTTTGTAGGGTTATTTAGTTATTCATACTTATTGATTGCATGCAAACATGCAGTAAGATTCTATAGGTTTTATACTGTGAGTGCCTTATTTATTAACTAGATTGATAAAAGATATATGCGTATTTTTTGCTACGTATATGTTAACCTTTGTTAGACATCTAAAAAATACTTACTTTATATTTATTTTTTTTACCTGTTCTCATACCTATTTTAATTTTATGATTTATTAAAAATAATGCCTTCCAAATAAACTACACTAGATCTAGTTGATTTTTTTCATACTAAAAAGGAAATAAGCATAAAAAAAAGATCAGAATTAAAGGCGGTTGAGTATAAGCAGTAGCTAGTTTGATGCATGCGTCAAACATTATATAGTTTATAGTAAATGCACATTACTAGGTATTAAATCAAAGCTAATAAGAATGCAAGGGAATAAAAAAATAAAAGCCAGTACAAGGGGTAAAAGTATTGTTCAACAAAATGACATCAATTGATCATAACGTATTCTAGGAAATGAGGCTCTAGCCCATATAAAAATAAATATCATTATACAGGATTTTAACCCTAATGTAAGCCCATACACCATTCCTTCTATTATAGGATAAGACAATAGAGTTTCATAATCTGAGTTTATAATCTTAACATATAAATAGGGATCAATTTCTTTAAACAAATATATGAGGGGTATGAAATTAATTATGTAGCCTCCTAAAAAAAGTATAGTTGTCAGTATACAAATAAGAACAATACTAGCATACTCAGCTAGAAAGAAAAAAACAAAGATAACTGCCGCATGTTCTGTCATAAAACCGCTAACTAACTCTGATTCCTTGTGTAATATATATATAAGAGAAATAAACCTTTTAGTTTATTTATTAGTTATTCACTTTAAATCTATACTGCTTTTTATAAATAAGGCATGAATTTAAATATTTACCAACTGTAACTTTAGATATATTTAAATACTTGGCTAATTAAACATTATTTTTAAAGTTTTTAATTACATTATTTTTTAAATCAAATATACCTACACCGTTTCTATGTTTACTTAATCTATCGCTTATCATTTTCTTTGCTTCTTCACTTTGTTTTTTACCAAACATAGGGTTCAACTCACCTGGTTTACTTATCAATTTTAAAGTTTCCTCCTTATGTGATTTACCGTACAAAGGATGATTAGATATATTCTCAAATCTTTTTAACATTTTTAATTTAGCTTCGTCTGTATGTATATAGCCTTCAATACTTGTAGCTGTTCTCATAAAATTATACAAGCTATCAAAGGGATATTTTTTAATATAACTTGTTTCTAAGTCTGTTAAAGCTTTATTACTTGCCAGTTTACTATGATAAGTAAAACATACGTAAACACAAAACTCAAACTTATTTAAGCCATATTTTAATATAGCATTTTGTAAAGCGAAATTAGATTTTTTGTTTGCAAGATGTTCAATAAATCTTAAGTATAAATACTTCGTGCTACCTATATATTGCTTATTATTTACAGTATTTACAAAACAATATATACCTGCTTTATTTTTTAATATTTTATTATATGAAATAACCGTTTCATTATTATTTAAATTATGAAAAGCTTTTATAGGCACTGGAGTAGATAAATTGTCCAACGATTGATAGGAAGAAAAAGATCTCTAAATCAAACTAGAATAGCCTCTTTTTTGTTCGATATAGGTACGGAATCCTATTTTATAAGTGTTAGTCGTACACAGCCTATATTTCTTATATATATATTATTTTTACATTCACATATAAGGTTGGACTATATTTTATTAAATATAATATAAATTTGTATTTAATGATTGCGTGTAGTCTCTGAAGATTCTAATAGGATACCTTAGTATCTGTTTGTTTCCTGCTGATTGTCTTAGAATATTAAGGTTTTCCAGCATATAGCAATCTTTTACGAGACCAAATCATATTGCTTTTAGTCAATAGCCTCGGCTAAATCAAAGGGAGCTCTATTTGTTTCTGCTATGGACCCTATAAAAAATATGATAAATATAGGTAATAGTGGTATGATGTATCATACTGCTTTTTGAGATTCAATGTTAACAGTTAAACTTAAACTACCTGATAACAATATTACAAGTAAAATAGCTGAACTTAAAATCAACTCATAACTAATTAATTGAGCTGTACTTCTTAATGATCCCAAAAATGCATATTTAGAATTAGCAGATCAACCTGCTAATAATATACCATACGTAGATAAAGAAGAAACAGCTAACATATAAAGTATACCCAGATTAAAATCCGTGATAGCCATCCCGGGTCCGTAAGGTACAACAGAAAAACCTAGCAAAGAAAATATTAACGTTATTATAGGTCCAAGAAAAAATAAAACTAAATTAGCTTGCGTTGGGGAAACATATTCTTTCAGTAAAAGCTTTAAAGCGTCTGCAAATGCTTGTAAAAGACCATAGTATCCCACTATATTGGGGCCTAATCTTCTTTGCATGCTTGCCATAGTTTTTCTTTCAGCAACCGTAACAAATGCTACAGTTAATAAAACGGGAACAGTTACTATTAAAACTTCTACAATAGAAATCAGTAAGGGTAAATATAACATAATGTAAACTAAAGTGTATAATTTTTTATTGATTGGTTTGCATAACTTCGTAAGTATGTTTTACTTCATAATGCTGTCTATATGGTAATACTAAGTACCTGCATAGCTTCTGACCTGCTAAATGAAATTAAGCTATATGGTGTAGTGCTCACAAAATTATGCTGCGCTACTTCATAAGCAATCACATTATTATATAGTGCAGCTTTAAAGGTTAGCAGCAGTTTTAGTACGTAATTAGTACAATGTATCAGCTAAAAACTAGATATAATAACCCATTGTACTTTTTATGTTTGCTTACAAATTATAAGCTTACTTTCATAGGCAGTATAAAGAAAAAAGTATATGCTTTATTAAAAAATTAGGTTAACAATAAAACGAATTTTCGTATTAATTTTAATAAATAGCCGGTAATGTAGTTTTAGCCGGATTAGGTATTATGCTTACTTTATATAAGCGAACTATCAAACATCAACTACATTTATGGCATATGTATACATTTATTAGAAATGTATAGCATAGAAAATGTACAAATTATTAATTATTATTATATAAACGCAAATGGGATTAGATTCTTATCTAATATTCCAACTCATAACCAAAATTTAATTAATGACAAAAGTCTTTAGGGTATTAAACAATGTTCTAACTATATTATGAGCTGTCACTATAAATACAAACAAATGAGTAAAAAAACGCTTATCGTCATAAGATGGCAAGAATACTTTATGATAGTTTCAAAAATATTTATCTATTAATTAATAGATAAAAGAGTATAAATAAATAAAGCTGAGAGATAAAATATTAAAACTAATTATAAAATGGTTTTACAAAAAAATTTATATTTTACTTTAATTAACACATGTAAAATATAGGCATAAAAGAGAGTAAAAATTTAAAGTTTTATTTGTCTAGCTAGCTGTATCCAGCCTTATATGGTTTAATGCTTTTACATTTAGATGTTAAAGATATATAGCTAGGTGTTAACGTTAAAGTATACTTAACTATATACTAGTAATAAGCGTATGAAGGGATATAAACACAAGGTATTACGCCCCTACCCCGCGCAATACAGTGACAACAGCCATATAATTTGCCTCCTTGCTTTTTATAATCTTATATGGCAACAACCCGATATGTAAGGCTAAGGTACAAAAGACAAGTTAATTAAATAGAAATAAGATATACACCTGGCATTATAATCGCGTTTTACTAGTATACATCAAGCATGTTTAGTCAACATCATTATCATGGTTTATAGGTGAATTAACAGTATTTTTCTCATTAGTATCACGTTGAAAATAAGGATTTTGCTCATCAGTACCACGTTTATATAAAGGATTACCTTCGTGATTAAAATATTTTGCTCATCGTTTACGTTCATTACTATTAAATTCATTCTGTATCTTATTCATTTGATCTTTTACCACTGCTTTACCCAGACCCAGGTTAGCTCTACTAGTTTTCATGTCTTGTTCTTTATGTTTAGAAAGTTTACGTTCTTCTATTTCATCCAATACTGCTTGTTGCTCTGTAATCTTGGCCAGAAGGTTTTTGTACTCCAAAGCCCTTGCAATTCTTTCAGATATCGTTTTATGAAAAAATAACTTGTGATCTACTACTTTACTACATGTATTACATATACTTTTTTTTTCATCCTCATCTATTCCCAATACACGCATAATATCTTTAATTGACCTCTCTAATAATTTTGATGTATCTTCAGGAGAATCCTGGTTCTTTTCCCAGTATTTTGCATATTTAGAATCAGCAGCTTCTTTTAGCCATTTTTGTATCTCAAGCTCATTATCAAGTATAGTTCGAAGAGTAGCTTCATTCTTTTTTTGCTGAATGATCATTTTTTCATATTCCCCTTTAGATCTAGATGATTCAAGAAACTGCTCTTCCTGCGTATTTCTAGTATCAAAGACTAATTGTTCCACAAATGCTCTATTATTCCCTTCACCCGTATCACCATGTACATCAAATAGAGCTCCTATTAATGCATTATTAGTTGCCTCTGCTTCTGCCTGGTTATCTGCCAGTTCTTGATTAGGATTACTATGTGAAGAGGCACCTGCGCCAGTAGAATTAGCGACATTTGCTTCAACAGAACTGCCTGTATTACCGTTACTCGTAGATGCGAATATAATACTGCTCGTATCTGTAGAATAATAGACCAAAGTGGTTAATGTATATAAATTAGCAAGTGCTTCAATACAAAAGCATACGCTATCAAAATTTTTAGTTACAAATAACACCAATAAAGGCAATACAGCACCTACAACTATGACAGTTGCTATTTTGAATTTAGTTATTTTTGTAAGCGTAACTCCAGCTACACAATAAGCTAAAAACAGTGATATGCATGTATTAACCAAGGGGTAATATTCTACCAAATCTAACTCCACAAATATAGTTTTAAACGGTCATCTGAGTGCAAATATAAAGAAAGCAGTTAATAATAGCAAAGAAAATTTATTAATCAATCAGTAGTTTCCACTTTGTACAGGCAGACTTACGAAAGCATGAGGTTTAGGTGGGCTACTTAATGCTCACTCTAAGGAACCAAATGATCTAATGATAAGAGCTTGTAATGCATCGGAAAAATAGCTAGGCATAGATCAGACATAACCTGATACAGGTTTACCTTTTATCAATTGTGTATATAATACGTCTAAGAACAAGAAAGTTGCTATCACACTTATTATAGAACCAAAACTAGATATCATGTTTCAACCTGCGAAAGCATCAGCATAATCACTTATTCTTCTAGGCATACCCTGCAAACCTAGGAAATGTTGAGGGAAAAACGTAACATTAACCCCTATAAATAAGATTCAGAAATGTACTTTTCCCCATGATCTGTTATAGTCAACACCTAGTATTTTGGGTATTCAAAAATATCAGGCGCTGTATAGCGCAAAAACGGCACCCATTGATAATACGTAGTGAAAATGCTTTTAGATATTTTTTCATTTAGATACTTAATTTGTTTAATGCTCTTGTTCAGCTAAACCATTTAAAATTTTCTTTGATATGCATACTTCCCCATGATTTTCCGAATTAGCACCTAATCCCTTAGCAGCTTTAAAAGCTTGGAGATATTGGGAATTAAGATTTCCTTGCGTCAAATCTCTACCACTATAAGCATAATCTAAGCTAGTATAGCTACATGTTTTCTTACCCGCTGCATGTAATTCATAAAGAACTTTTGCAAAGTTTTTATTAAAAGGTTGGTTACCTTGTTGGTAATCTCACCCCGCTAAAGTAGTAGGATAATTATCCACCATAACACCTATTACTTTTTTTACAGTGCCATGAGGTAAAAACCCTACATTAACATGACCACCTGTTACCCTATGTAAGCCAGGTTGAACATTTGCTCAGGTTTGCCCAGGTTGTAATAAAGGAATCCTAGCTATAGCCCCTCTATCCATTTCGCTAGTAAACGATTCTGCATATAAGGGTTCTGTAAAAAAACATATTACTACTAAATAAAAGATAATAACTAACATTATGCTACGTATCGTAGTTTGTCCTAACATCCATGATAAAATTTTAAATGCAATGATTAAGACAAGTAATGAAAAAATTAACAATCTAAAAGAAAGAATTAGCATCTAAGATAATAATATTATCTTGTATATTGGACTGTATCATTACCAGTAATGCTAAACTATTTATTGTTGTAAATTAGATATGAAAGTAACTTTATATCATAAAGGATTTTCATATTTAATTCAATTAATGACAAAATCTGAGTATATTTTATGTTCTAGACTATTTATAGGTGATGTTTTGTATTTTCTAATCTCTATAAAAGGTTTAATTTTTGTAACTCTATAAAACTTCATATCACAATATAATCTATTATGCATGAAATAGTCATATATAAATAGCATAGCATTAACATTTTGAAATTTAAAAGCGATAGATAAAAATTGTTTAGAACCTTGCATATTAGAAGATTTACTACGTTTTATTATGTAGGGTTTACATTTGGGTATAGTATTATTGAAATTTAATTTTGAGCTGTACTCATTATATTTAAACTCTAAGTTGCATTCTATTCTGTTACCAGAGTAATTAAATACTACACTACCATCAGTATCTACTAAGCCTGAAAAATAAGGGTCATATAACTTTATATTATAATCAGGCTCAATATAACCAATATTAGACAAAACACACGCCTGTTTAAACGAGGGGACTTTTAATCTAATAAGACCATTAACACCATTTAAAATATAATTCATAGATTCTTTAGTAGACACTATAAATATAGAATAAGGTTTGTTTTTGTCAGATCTAATTCTACCCATATGTAAATAATTTTGAATACGTGTTAATATTCTAATATCTCTGTTATGTAATTTAATTCTAATTTGTTTAACAACTTTTTTACCATTGCTAGGAGATTTTCTAATATCAAAATTACCGTCTCCATCTAATACCCCCGCAAATCAATTTCAAAATTTATAATCTTTAATATCTGGCAATTGACGTACAGTCTCTGAGAATCCTTTACAGTTTTCTGCTGATTGTATGTTTATATCCTTTATTGATAATTTTGTACTGTTATTTTCACTACTTAAAAGTATATTATACCTACTGTGGTCTAGTTTGTAAAGACAAAACGTATTAATAAATAGTAAACAATACACAAAAAACATAGTTTCCAGCATATAGTCAATTTCAAAATAATATTTAAAAAAAGATATATTATCCAGGCCCATATCAGCTACTACGTAATACGTATCGTGAAATGCAATGTCAAGTGAAGCGTTAGCTAAAACAACACCACTCAATCCTCCTACTGTGAACATAAATACGAATCCTAAGGCAAATAACATAAAAGGTGTTAATTGAAAAGATCCTCCGTAACATGTAGCTAACCAACTGAATATTTTAATTCCAGTTGGTACTGCTATAATTAAAGTAGCAGCTGTGAAATACGCTCTTGTCATTGAATTTTGGACAGTATCTTAGTCAGTCCTTTTACAGATTGACTTCTTGCGTGCTTGTCTCTGAGGATCCTTTAGTTGCAATACTTTTTATCTTAGTTATACCTCTTACTTCCAAGTGTTGACCATTAGTTATCATAATGTACACTTTTCTGAATTTCAGATAGTTTACATATTTACCTGCAAATACTTTATATGTATCAAAATAATTAATAAGAACCTGTGCAGTTTTAAACCCTGTACTTTTGTAGCACCATATGCCGGTGTTATATTGAGAAAGATTACCCATTTTAACTGTATCATATAGTAGTTTTAAAGGTACAACGTCATTTTGTTTTAAAGAAAACTCTAACCTTACACTAAATCCCGTTTTATGTGTTTTACTTTTTATAACGCTGATATGGAAGCAACCATCCGCCTGTGTAAAGCCCGCCAGTCAATGGTTATCTAATGACAAACAATTTAAGGGTGGCAATATGGTATAATTAAAATCTACATTATAATTGTGTATGAGTAATTGTTCATATTTAGGTCTACTTACAAATTTACCATTAATCAAAGATAAAATGTATGATAAACCTTTTGCATTTTTACAAATATATCTAACTGCTTTTTTGTTTTTAATTTTGTAAACATTACCATAGCCTATTCGTTTTTTGATATAGTAAGCTAGTGCTACATCATTTTCAACAAAAATGATGTACAACTGCTTTTTACCAAATCAACCGTCCCCTTCTATTAAGCCAGTTAAAAAATAACCAAACTCAGTATCAGTAACGTAAGATTTATGTTTAGATACGTGTTCAGAAATAGAAGAAAGTTTAGTATAATTATTATAAGTATTTTTAGTGTCAGCCGAAGCACTTGCACTAAAACCAAAGTTTCCTGCTGATTGTCCTGGTAGTTTATTATACTCTAAGCAGATTTTACCTAACGTAATTAATACGAGTGGACCACTTAGACAGGAGTTTCCAGCATACAGCAAGATTTTTACCGTGAACACAATTTTATCCACGTCTAGACCAACACTATACATGTGGTGTGATCAGACAACAAAACCTAGAACACCTATGGACATCATGGCATATACCATACCAAGATAACCAAATACGCTCTTATTTGAGCTGGCTGATATTGTAGTACTGATTACTCCAAAACCTGGTATTATTAATATGTAGACCTCTGGGTGACCAAAAAATCAGAAAAGATGTTGATATAATATAGGATCACCACCACCAGCTACTTCAAAAAAAGATGTATTGAAGTTTCTGTCCGTTAATATCATAGTAATTCCACCGGCTAGCACAGGTAAAGATAACAGAAGTAATACAGCTGTTATAGCAACAGCTCACCCAAATAGTGCTAACTTATGTAATCTAATACCTGGACATCTCATGTTAAGAATAGTAGATATGAAATTCATAGCCCCTAATAAGCTGCTTATTCCGGATAAATGTAAAGCAAATATAACTAAATCTACACTAGGTCCACTATGGCTTTGTATCCCTGATAGGGGTGGATAGAGAGTTCAGCCTGTACCTGCTCCATTCTCTATACCATTCGCAAATAAAAATAAGACTATACTTGGTATTAATAGCCAAAAACTAATATTGTTTAACCTAGGAAATGCCATATCGACTCCCCCTATTAACAATGGCATTAAAAAATTACCAAATCCTCCTATCATAGCTGGCATGACCATAAAAAATATCATAACAAGAGCATGAGCAGTTATTATACTATTATATAATTGATTGTCTGCTATAAATTGAACTCCAGGTGCAGATAGCTCTAATCTAATTAACACAGAAAAAGCTGTACCTATTAAACCTGAGAATAGAGCAAAAATAAGATATAAAGTTCCAATATCTTTTGCATTTGATGATCAAAATCATCTTTCTGATTTTAATGATAT